TACCTTCTCCTTGGTGAGTCGAAGTGGGGTTCCGTCCTCCCTTGCCTTGCGACCTAGGTATTCCGTTTCTGGTTTCCCAGATTTTTTGTAATTTGTAAAGGGCCCCAGTCTTCTGTTTTTCAGCTTTTAAAAAACTCCTTGCTCGAGCTACTCGGCTAACTCTGCTTCTTTCGAAGAAGACCTTGATTTGAAAAGAGAAATCAACATCTTGCTTGATCCATTGAATGATCAAACAATTTTTCCTTGAATACTCAAGAGGATTTGGAGGACCAGCGAGGCGGGGGGAAAGAAGAGCGATCGCAAATCTCACGAATTAATTCAAGAGTAAACGTATGTGGTGGCTCCTAAACGAACTTCTCTCTTACATCTGATCGCAACGTCTGGTTATTTTTTTAATAGTAAGGGGCGGAGGGGTACCATTCATTTCTTTTCTCTGTCTCGCTATACAGGGCTTGATGTACAGTTTCCTCTTTTTCTTGCATTTATGTTGATTTGCCTATTGTCACTTTCTGGTGCTGTGACTTCTGTAAGCCCTCCTTCAGATGAAGCGGCTAAAGCGTGAGTCTCTACTGCTCCGAAAACTAAGGATTCAGAGAGGTATACAGGAAATGGGGTTTAACAACTCCTCTAGTTCCGGCCCAACTTCCGACTTAGTTCCTACGGACGTTGGAAGCGTTGACGATCTTTCTTCCTTTCCTTGTGGACATGACTACTATTTAGCTGTGCTTGATTAGTCCTCGCATGACTCTTCTTCACACTGATTGATATCCGATTCGTCGACTCGGATATCAACACCTTCTACTGATCATGGAAGCTAGTGTGGCTAATGTGTCAGCAAACTGATTCTTCGTACTCGACAGATAATTGAAGGTAATCCGTCTGAACTTTACTTTAGGCTGATATCTTCCAGATACTGTGATGGTAGGGAATGAGCTTCTGATCTTTGGTTTTCCAATCACCAGTTGTCTGAAAGATGATAAGTGACGAATCTCTATATACATCAATCTTCTTGATTCTCAAGTCGAGGGCGCTTCAAAGAAGCGCCTGTAATACACGCAGAATATTCTGCGATATTGTTTGTGCAAAAGAACCTCAACTTGACAGCTATGGGAATATGGGCTCCTTTTGGCGAGCTTTAAGATAGCATGTAGAAAGGGGCTGCTCCAACTCCATTTCCGTTCTGATTTACTGCACCATCAAAGAACATTTGCCAATCATGAGGAGTTTCGTATTCTTCTTCGCCTACCGCAAATAGAATAGCTTCGTCGGGGAAATTCGTCCCAAAATAAAGCTCATAGTCAGGCACGGGATGATCCGCAGGTGGTCTGCTATTGCCTGCCCCTTGCCTTACTCATGCTTCTGGGTGACGTACACAATATCGAACTCTGAGAGTAACATCTGCCACCTTGCTGTACGGCCCGTGAGGGCTGGCTTTTCAAAGAGATACTTCAGCGGGTCCATCCTTGCAATCAGCATGGTCGTATAGTTCAACATGTAGTGGCGTAGGCGTTTCGAGGCCCATGTAAGAGCACAACAGGTCTTTTCTAGAACCGTATACCTTGTCTCATAATCAGTGAACTTCTTGCTGAGATAGTAAATGGCTCTTTCCTTCCTACCCGTTTCATCGTGCTGACCAAGGACAAAACTCATGGATGCTTTCATTACTGACAGATACATCAGGAGAGGTCGACCAGGCGTTGGCGGGGAGGATTGAGTAGATATTTCTTCACTTTGTCAAACGCCTTTTGTTTTGGCAATCCTCGTTCCTTGTGTCTATCTTTTCTGAAAGGAAAGGCGGGGTCTTCTTTCTGAGCAGTTTAAAGATCGGCTCACAGATGGGTGTGGGCTGGGCAATGAACTTGCTGATGTATTGTAGCCTGCCCAAAAAAAAAGCCCTGATTTCTTTCTCTGTCTTTGGTACCGGCATGTCGATAATTGCTTTGGCTTTTGCAGGTCGACTTCGATTTCTCTTCTGCTGACAATGAACCCGAGTAGCTTACCTGACGAAGCACCAAACCTCCTCCCGGCTTTATATGCTTTTGCGGATGAATTCGAAGACTGTATTTCCGCAATCTGTCAAACACTTTCTTCAAATTCACGGTCTTCTTTAGCCCAAGACTTGGCGATCATGTCATCGACATAGACCTCCATTTCCTTGTGTTTCATATCATGAAACAGCGCAGTCATGGCTCGCTGGTACGTCGCCCCGGCATTCTTTAGACCAAACGGCATCACCTTGTAACAGAACGTGCCCTCCTATCTGATATGGTGATAAACGCCGTTTTCTCTCGGTCTTCCTCGGCCATCTTGATCTGGTTATATCAATAGAAAGCATCCATAAAGTAAAGGACAGCATCCCATGTCCAGCGGTGTTGTCCACCAGAACATCGATGTGAGGAAGAGGAAAATCATCTTTTGGGCTAGGCGTTTTTGGACTCACGGAACCAGCTTTCAAATTGAGGGAAAAACCGTTCTCGAAGAAGCGTGACCATCCAGTTGAATCTCGTTACCCTTCGCGTGTGGTTATGGGGGCGGGCCTACTTTCCACTTTGTTACTATGGAGTCGGGCGGCAAACAAGTGAATGCGATCCCGCCCTCCATCAGCCGGTGTGTGTGGTCTTCGCTCCTTATAGCTCTACACCGCCGCCGGTCACTTTCGCTCCTCTACCATATTCATTGATTCATTCTTTGGAAGTTAGGCACGGGACTCGATAGCGCAGGCACAAGACCTTTGAATGCAAACAAAGAATAGCGAGACCGCATATCGTTTGGAACCCAAGCTTACCTTATTATTATGAAAAGGGGAAGGTTTGATAAAGGATAGTAGGTGTAGGTCTTTCCAGCTGGATTCATTAATGCAAACTGGAACTCCAAAACTTGAAGAACTGGTCTTGGAAGGAAATATTTATTAAAATCATAATCTTTCAGAAGCTGGCATCGCTAGTTGACTCCTCCTCGTCGACAGCTAGCAGTTTCTGGACTAGCCTTCCTTGCCCGCCTCAGAATATTCCTTCCTTTTCGACTGGTGGGACGAAGTCGCATTGATTGAATCGGTTCTGGTCTTCGCTGAAAAAGTGAGGCTTTACTTGACGAGTAGACCTTAGTTACCCGCTTATTGGGACCTGCAAGAAGCTGAGTTTCTTTGCTTTCAAAGTTTTTGGAAAAAAGAAAAAGTCAAAGCAGCAGACCAGTAGTTCCAGTATCCACCTTTAGAGAAATTTTTGAAGAAGGTTCCGTTTAACACTTCTTGGCCAAGCAGGAAGAGCAGAAAATAAGTGCTTTGTCGGTTGAAGGTGCTCTCTTCTCTACTCCTAGACATAGGATAGAGGCTCACTCTGAATCCATAGTATCCTCTGCATCTTATGCATCTTCTGTCTTGTCTCTTGGTTTCAGGGAGCCTGTGAGCAAGAGTTCTCCCCCGAAAGTGGCTTTCTAGGAGGGAAGTGGGCTTCATTCAATGGAATGCTTTGTTGGTTCAGCTCAAGGGGTCAGGTTTTTCGGTTTAGTGTGGAGGGGGGCGCTCTTTGTTGACCTTTCAGGGGACATGTTAGAATGTGAAGCTGGCAATACGTGCTTGAGTCGATGATCAATCCGCCGTTCCATCCTTCTATAGATGGTGATCAGATTTGTTAAGATCTAGAATCATCTGTGAATCCCCACTTTGATTGACCTTGACCGGTCATTGCTGGAAAATAGGGCCCTAGCCTCGTCGGCCCTCCAATTCTCAACCCCGACCTACACAAGTGGTTTTAGAACCCACATTTTGAAAAGTTCTGTTAGGTTCTTAGTAGCAGTCGGCGACCTTTTCTTCTTTTACTTCACATAGCTTTTCGTCTCCTTGATAGCTGGAAGTTCTCCAAAAGTATGAAAAGCTGGAGGACTTTGTACCATCCATTCCAGTGTGGTTGGATTCTGTTCAACAGCCCAAGGACTTGGAGCACATCTTTTGTTATTTCCACTGCTTGAAGTGATTGTTACGACCACGAAGAAACGACGAATCCCAACTACGGATATATAAGAGCCAAAACTGCTAAGGGCATTCCATCCAGCGTAAGCATCTGGATAATCTGGAATGCGACGTGGCATACCCGAAAGCCCTAAGAAATGCATGGGAAAGAAGGTCGGATTAACCCCGAAAAAAGTGATCCAAAAATGGATTTGACCTAAAGTTTCAGGGTATGTCCGACCAAAGATTTTACCCACCCAATAGTGAAATCCTGCAAATAAAGCAAAAACGGCTCCCATAGAAAGTACATAATGGAAATGTGCAACCACATAATAAGTATCATGTAGAGCAATGTCTAGCCCAGAATTTGCCGGGACTATTCCAGTGAGTCCTCCTATGGTGAACAAAAAGATGAACCCTACAGCAAATAACATGGGTGTTTTGTATTGTATCGAACCCCCCCACATGGTAGCGATCCAACTAAAGATTTTGATTCCAGTGGGGACAGCTATGATCATGGTAGCTGCGGTGAAGTAGGCACGGGTATCAACGTCTAAGCCCACAGTAAACATATGATGAGCCCAAACAAGAAATCCAAGAACACCTATACTGATCATGGCATAAACCATGCCTAGATACCCGAAAACCGGTTTTCCCGAAAAAGTCGAAACGATATGACTTATGATACCGGATCCCGGCAGAATTAGAATGTAAACTTCAGGGTGCTTCTCTCTTCTACTAATAGTTGCGGATGAATAGAAGAAAGGTGGACTATATCATCAACTTATTCCATTTGTCTAGGAAAGCTAGCCATGCTTTATGGTGAATACTGTCAGGTTTAAATGCTTTGAGATCGTAAAGACTGTAATATTCCTCAATAAGGAAGAATCGTCGTGATTTATGACTTCGGAAAGTACTTGATTTAAAGTAATCTAGCATCATGATAACATCTTTTCGACTTTGTACAGACCATTGATAGTAACCATTTTGACTACTATCAAAGTAGATATTTCCTCCAAATACTACCTTATAAGACTCTACATCTTGTAGAAGTTTATTAGTTACTCGAATACTTAGTTGAGGTAGTTGATTCTTCATAGCGATACCAATGGTACCATCAGCATCAAAGAATCCTGCAAACCAATTTGATTGAGCATCTAGTGTAATAGGTAGAATTACAGGGATATCCAGTACTTGACAGACACGATGTAGTTGAAGTAGTCGTGCTGAATGTCGAATATGACCATTAATACAATTCATTAGTTTAATCATACCAAGTTTATTATGTAGTCGATAACGATAAGCTTTAGCACCTGATCGCATTTTAATACTTCCACCAAGCATATGTTGGATATATCGTAGTAGTGGTAGATCTTCAAGTCCTATAGTAATTTCAAGAGAAGTATATCCTTGTTTACTAACTTGAATACTTCCATCACCATCGATAATTCCAGCTAGCCACTCACAGAAGGATTTAGGATAAGTTGTTGCGCATGTAGTCTCTGAGGTTCCTACTAGACTGCTTTTATGTCGTTGGTTACCTGCTGATTGTGTCTTAGATACTCCATTTTTACTAGATCGGGGTTTTACTAGAAAACCACTTATTCACATAGTAGGAGTACCATTAAGCAGACAGTCCCAGCATACAGCGCAATGCGTATTCAGATTTTCATCTGAAAAGGGCCATTTAAAACCGAAGAACCAAAAGAGATGCTGGTATAATATGGGGTCTCCCCCTCCAGCGGGATCAAAAAAGGTTGTATTAAAGTTTCGATCGGTTAATAACATGGTAATTGCCCCTGCCAGTACCGGAAGTGATAATAAAAGTGGGAATGCTGTCACTAGAACGGACCACACAAATAGGGGTGATCTATGCATAGTCATTCCAGGTCCACGCATGTTGGAGATAGTTGTTATAAAATTGATAGAACCTAAAATGGATGAAACACCAGATAGATGAAGACTAGAAATTGCTGAATCAACTGCTCCTCCAGAATGGCTGGTAATACCACTTAAGGGCGGATAGACCGTCCACCCAGTGCCGCTGCCCACTTCCACTAAGGCTGAGCTTAATAGGAGTAAGAGACTTGGTGGCAACAACCAGAATGAAATATTATTTAATCGTGGAAATGCCATGTCAGGTGCACCTATCAGAATCGGAACAGACCAATTACCAGATCCACCTATCATCGCCGGCATAACCATAAAAAAGATCATTAAAAAAGCGTGAGCCGTTATTAAAACATTATAAAGTTGATGATTCCCACCAAGAATTTGATCGCCCGGTCGTGCTAATTCCATACGAATCAGTACTGAGAAGCATGTGCCCATCACTCCAGCAATGGCACCGAAGATGAAATATAAAGTCCCTATATCCTTGTGGTTAGTGGAGAACAGCCATCGGACCAGATTTGTCATAGAAATTGAATATTATTTTCTTTCGGTTCTGCTTTCTTGCTCTAAAAATTTCTTGTTCTAAAAATGAAGAAAGACTTGTCGGAAATCACCGGTTGGGTTAGGCCAACCAAGAAAGAAATGGGATTTTTGGGCGTAACATTCTTTTGCTTTTGGAACTTCTGTCCCATACGCACCAACTCCTTTCTCTCGGATGTAGCCACAAACAAGATATAGAAAGAAATAACAATGATAAGTGGGTAAACTTGGTTGTATACCAGAAGCTGAGAGACTACATGTTCCTAAGTAGACAAGAAAGCTCCCAGTAGGAAGTGAATCCACCCCGAACACAATCTCCGGATGACTGTATGGCCTTTTCTTTTAGAGGATTGTAGTATTTTACGTTCTGGGGGTGCCCTTCCGCTCTGCCCTATCATTTTCGCATCTTCGGTCAAATCAAAGCTTATCATAGAAGCACTAGTTGTACTTTCGTAATAGGTAGAGCGATCATCTGGATGTGGAAGATGAGTCACTAGAACTAATTCGAGTAGATATCTATTAAGGGGATCACCGTCTCGGTGCCCTTTTCTTTTTGAGGCCCTTATTTACATACGAAATCATCCATTTGAGCCATCGACAGAACTACATCTTTGTTCACAAGAACTAAGTAGATGGGACCTTTCAGAGACCGCTCCAGTGTACAACAAATCCTTTTAGATCTGATTCACTTCCCGGACTCATACAATTACAATAGGGTCCTTCCTTTATCTTTCGAATTATCACAACATAGGCGGATGCCCCAGGGTATGCAATCTTGCTTCCCTCTATCGGTTGACCAGGGCCGCAAGAAAGATGTCTACTATGTGCCCACCAATGCTCACTCTCCTCAACTTCGTCGATCCTCGTACACGAACTCATCTCTGAATCATTCGAATACAAGTCTATCAGGATTCGCCAGAAGCACTTAAAGGAAGAGGAACCGTTTGCATGCAGCATCCTTTCCTTCCTCTTGAATTATCTTTATTAATTACATTTCTGCATGAATCAATCTTGAGTCTACTCGAGCCTCAAAAGCATATCGATATGAATGACCTTTTTATCACTCTACGAGAGAACCCTCCTTGAAACGACTTTCGTAGCAATCGATTTATCTAGTGCATGATCATCGCTTTAGCTATTGAACTGGACCCTGCCTCTAAAGCTGAATATGAGCTTTCTTTCTATTCGAAACTAGCTCTGGCGGCTGCCCCGATCAGGAAGGCTCTTTCACATCGTCTAATCTTTGAAAAATGTTTGGAAACAATTCTTAGGTACCGATTCAGGAAAGCAAATCAAACGACTACTTACTAGCTTTTTTGTGCTCCTAGCCCTTTTATTTTGATCTAAAGTATTACCTGTGGCTACCCGCAAGCTAAACATTGATTGTTCTATGAGCTTCTACACTCCCAAAGACAGTAATCGATTAATTTGGTATGGAAGACGCATTGGATTGGTCACGCAGAGATTCTTTCTTTTGTAGCATTTCTTTTGGTACTCGATGCCATCACGCTCCTACAGAAGCTCTCCCTCGCCCCTTTGAACTGACCAACGAGACTACTATCTCCGCCGGAAGCTAGGCGCATTCGTCCTATTATTGAAAGGTAGACTGAACACTAACCAGATTGGCATCTTTCCCGGGAGAACTAAAGCAACCTCTATCTATTAACGACCACTTGGGAATCGCTAGCTCGCATACGTTGGTTCGCTCGTACGCCCTGCTCGATTTACAGCTAGGGAAGTGAAAGGAGCAAGTTCTTGCTTGGCATGTGACTTCTACGGCAATCCCATGTCTTCAGGCAAGGTAGCCTTAGCTATCCCAGGTTGTGAACTGGCTCCAATCAGTGCTATTCTCCGATCCATAGTTGCATTCTATTTCCATATTTCTGAGTGAGCTGAACAGACGCTTTCTTATCTTACGATAAAATGACTCTTAACTTAGCAAAATGTAAAGCTCTTTGAAAGAAGCCGGTGAAATTCTTTCCTTAATGGGCGAATTATCTTAACGAAAGCCTTCTTTTTGACTCTCGTGTGAGGGTTGTCATAACTTGTGTCTATCCGCTGTTAAATGACTTAACTTAATAGAGTCCTAAGGGCAGTCTCAAAGATAAGGGGTTCAAGCCGTATTCGTTTTGATTAGCTGTCCCAGGGATAAGAGTAAGTATTGGCTGTTGGCATGTCCGAGCTAAGATCGGTTGAGGCAAAAAGCCCTTTCCTTTCAGTCGTTCGCTAAGCCTCCTCCCTTTGTGTAGAGCTTCCCTTCTTTCGCTAACTCGCTGCTCGCCTCTGAAACTTGGGTTGGGTTCCCTGTCCTTCTTTCACTTGGGCAAGACGTTGTGACTTCACTGTGCTACTACTCTTCTAAAGCTATAAGCAAAGCAAAAATTAATTACTCAACAGAAGGCACGGTACTCGGCTTCTTCTGTGCTGCACTTGGATTCATGTGCAGGGGATACGATCACAGCCTATTCTGATTCCTTGCATGAATAAGCTCTGGGACTGATGACTTTCACTGGGAACAACTCCTGGCTCTAAAGAACCAGGAAAAGAGAGTGATTACTAGGAGAGGCGGAAGGAAATCGCTGTAAAGGAAAGGGACTGCGCTTTAAAGAAAAAGGTTTGCTTGAATTAGCTCTTAACCTTGGCCTCCCCTCCCCCCTTTATCCTGATAGCTTTAAACGTAACTAGCTTTCTAGCTTGCTCCTTCATTTTAAATACTTTCAATACTCCCGCTACAATGTAAGGAGGTCAGACTGATAAGGGAACTTAAACGCAATCCTCAGGAAAGGAAGCTCGGCTGTAACCTATTTTCGCTTAATATCCATTGGCCTAGCAATTACAATTTGAAGGGCTTAGGATGAGAACTACATGTAAGCTTTCTCCTACTCCATGAAAGTAGCAATGGGTTTTTGATATGCTGAACTCGAAAGGAAAGAAAAAAGATCCTATGAAAGAAAGACTCAATCAATGGCTAAAGCTCGCCTACCAATAAACTTACTTCAAAGACTCCTGCCTTGCCTGGAGAGAAAGAAGATTTTATAGTGGAAGAAAGCTGTGATTTCCTGGGATAAGACTATCAATATCACAAGGCGAAGAAGGCGTATTCTATAGCGAAAAAAAAAGAAATCCATCTATGATAGACCCGCCCTAGTAAGTTCCTTACAACGGGAGATAGGGAAATCGTTAGAGTGGGGGGTTTTTCTATTAATAAGGATAGGCCCTCTTATTCTTTTTCTTAACTCAATGCATATTCCACCACATATGACAAGCCCGATTCCATCCTCGAAAAGCCATACCTAGAGAAGATCTAGAAAAGACCTCTTTCTTTACCTATATGGATGGCTAGCAACCGGAACTGGGACAGAAGGAATTCAATAAAAGTTGCCATCTTCCTAGGAGACGGACAAGGAAGCTAAAGAAGGTTTTCTGCCAGCGACTACGGCATCTCCCGCTATTACTTTAAATGAATCCGTGGGGCCGGCTTGAAAGCAGAGAATCGAAGATTGATTTTTGACCCAATTCCCGACTTGATGTTTTGGACCTTTTTGCCTTTCATCTTTTAGATGCTATCTCTATCTCTTCTGACCATAAAGAAGGGCTGGCTAACTGAACTCACTTGAAAGAGTGAATCATCTTACTAAAGCATGGTATCAAAGAGGGATAGAATCCATCTATTCGGCAAAGAACCATCCTTTCCCTAAGGCAGAAAAGCAAGTAAGCAAAGGCAACATAAAGTCTTCTCTTGTTAGGAAGAGGTGTAGGGGGATTTATCTTTGCAAGACCTTGCTTTTTACCTCTCGTACTCTTTTCTTAATGGGAGGACTAGGAATAAGAGTAGGAGTTGAACGGTTAGCTCTTCTTTCCTGGCTTTGTCATTATACGAGGATGAACTGGCACATAAGGTGCGTAGCGCGGCTCTCTGGTCCACTAGTAGTAGGGACTTGAAGACCGGTACAAGAGGAAAGAGGTTACCAATCTTCTCTGCTTAATCAGTCTCTTCTGGTCTCTTCGCTCGAAAGCCAGCTACCCAGCAAGCTTGCCTTCTCGTACTTGCCTCAAGAAGTTTACATTAGTCCGCTACCCTATAGTTCTTAGTATACGGTTAGGTAGGGAACATTTTTTACTATCTTTCTTTTTCCACCCACGTCACCATCTATTCTATACTCTTTTTTTAGTTGTCGCGGATGAAACCGTTACATATGCAATGCAATTCTATAGTCGTCCGTACACGTGCAAAAGAAAGCTTTCCATCATCGGTCAGTTTTTTTCGTTCCAGACGGTCGTCGTACGAGCGGATTACGTCAAGCAGTTCTCTGGATTAGAAAGAATTCGTGTCACTGAGAATTGGGAAGAAAGGTGTAGTATCCATTTGAACACTAAGGTAGCAGTGTGGGAGCGGTTCCCTGCTTGTAGTCGGTAAGGCGTAAGCCAATATGCGAATGCCTGAACCAAAAAAAGAGAGAAAGAAAGCATAGCCAGATCCATTTGAGTATAGCTAGGCGTACTCAAGGACTGATTTTCTCACTAAAGTCAAATCAATCTCCTAAACCTAGAAAGATAACTCTGGGATCTTCTTTTTCTTCTTAATCACCCGAAGGCGAGCTAATCTGTCTTGGTGCAGCTCCTAGTCCTGATCGATTGGCTACCGGGTGTTCACTCAAACTCAAAACGAATTTCATCCCGACGTTCTATCACTAGGATCCCTATCCCTATCTATAGCTCTATTCCCTGCGTCCTTCAACTCCATGCGTATGCACATCTGTACTACTTAACTTCCCCCTTCGCTACTCCCTGATTGATGGATTGACCCACCCACGTATGATCTGCACATGGGATGAAAAAAGATTCCTCAATAGCTATGAGATGATATTTCCCCTTGGACCTTTCATCTAATCTTGAATGTCCCTCTTTCCCTCTTAGGATTCTATTAAGATGGGAATTACTGGAAGGGAATGCCTTACAGGGAGAAGGGGTAATAGCCAACTAAAGAAGCATACCCTTCGTCCTTCTGAGTTATCTATCGGGCAAGCTAGCCATGCGGGAGTTGCTTCTCTCAAAGGATACGCGCATTATTACTAACCAAGTATGCTCCATGTTGAGATAGTTGGAAGAGAGAGTAAGCTCTATGGATGGTTGATTGATATAATGCACAATGCCCTACTATTCTAGACATAATGTACAGCGCGCTAAGAGAATACAATCGATCGTCCATAAGGGAATGCACCCCGCGGAAAGGAAACAAGGGCTAATTGGCCGCACTCTACCCTGTTATGGGGCAAGAAAGGGATTGACAAACGAAGCACTGGGGATTCAGAAAAGGGAGAGACCATTTGTTAATAAAGGGCATAAAGGTAGCACTGGATAAACTTTCTCCGATCTATGATGATGCCTGCCTTCCCTTTCCCTTCCCTTACTAATGTGGGATCAGTTCCTCCCGAACACCTCCTAGGAGCGTCGCATTCGATGCATATTACTCTCTAAAGTAAGGAGATCTAGCTTACCCGAATAAGCTGGCAAATGCGAAAGCACTTGGAAGAAAGAAAGATGGGTTCAGGCCATGAAGAAGGGCTAAAGGTGGAAAAGAAAGGTGTAGCTGGGCATATCCATGTTTGGGCACTTCACATGATGGGTCTTCCTCTTGCAATCGAGAGAGGCAAATAGGCGGAAATCGGTACACTTTTAGTACGGTGGTATGCGAGCAGCAAGACAGTATGCAATCAATAAATAGGAGAAAGCTTACTCATAGTACGGTAAATAAGCACAAGCAGGAACCGTACAAGAACGAGTCAATTGAATAAGCGCACCTGGAAACAGTCAGTCTTACTTGCTCCATTAGTGGGTCTAGTCTATATGGAACTCGTCTATTGCTTTTAGTAAACAATAAAAAAAAGAGGTATATTGGTTGGCTGTCTTCCTCACCTGTCAACTCGCAAGCAAGCATTCGTTGTCTTTTGTCACTCTGTTGGTTTGGCATCTGTCTCCCCCTGGCATCATTTTTTGCTTGTGGGCCTGCTCTTGTCCTTTCCGCTGTAGTTTTGCTTTTGTTTAGTCTTCTTCGCATCCTGCTGAGTGGATCTCGTTTTGACATTCTTTCGTTCTTTCCCCCTTGGGCCTGGAACTCGACTCTCGCTTTCTACCTTGGAAATAGTCGTACCGTTTGGCTCGGAGTTACTATTTAGTCGCTTTTATAGTACCACTTTCTGGATCGGGGATAGCTACTTAACTTATTATGAAATGACATATGCAAGGATGTAAGTAGCTATCTTCTTTTCCGCTGGTACACTGATGTTGATAGTAATCTTCTTCCTGTAGTAAGGAGCGAAGCGGTAGACTATGGGCAAGAAAGCCTAGAGTTCATAATTAGAGTGACGATTCTCGGCATCTATTAGCTTATTGCCAGCAGCGGGAATTTTTCTTCTAGCTCGACTTCTTCCTCTTTTCGTAGTCATACCCTACATATTATATTAAAAGAGGTGCATAGCGGTATGTTTACGATTCAATGTGGTTGACTTCTATTGTATTGGACAAAGATCTACTGTAAGATGATGGGGATCTAAGGCTCTGTCCCGCTATTCCTGGGATTCTTTAATCAAAAACCCGGTAATCTCTGACAAAAGAGATTGAATACGCGAAAGCCGAAGTCGTAGAAAGAAAGTCGGAAGGGAATGCAAACGGCCATTGATCCAGCTGCTTCTGTACCAGACACAGTGAGATTACCGACCCGGATGTAACAAGCCAACCGGCAATTTCCGACTGAATCAAAAGATTGAGGTAGTGCTAACTAACTGAATGCCAATACTTTTCCTGCGCCTACTTACTTTGAACCCTAACCCAGGTATTCATTCACTCCAGATTGACCGTCTGATGGGGATTCAGTAATGAGAGCTGAGAGCGCGGGTTAGATTATAGGGGATTACCGGGGTTGCCTTACTATTCAAAGGAGAGGCAGTTCCAACTAGGCCAGCACCGGTTGAAGCAAAGTCAACAGATTCGGCTGGGTCGCCTTTTGCCAGGTATTCACTCCTCCCTGATAGTTACCGGGTATTCCTCTTCATTGAATCTGATTCTTCTTCAAAGGCAGTCTCAGACTGAAGGACGGGAGATGCTCTTTCGTCGGCTGATACTGGTACAGCTAACTTATTGCCATCTGCTATAGGATGAACCGAGCGGTAAGTAAATAGTCAGCGCGAACGGCTCACAGACCTCTCTGAGGCAATTACTTTGTAGCCGTCATCCACAGGTAAGGGGGCAGGCACAACAACTGCAGAGCTAGCCCATCCTTCTCACTTCACTCCTCTTGCCCTAAGGCTTGGAACTTCACTGAAAGCTGGGTCTGGTAACTTAACTTCGCAAGCTTCAAAGCGGGTAAGCAAGCTCGGGTAAAGAGAATAGCCGGCTTCAGGAAAGGAAGAGAAGTAGTTTACTTGTGAAGGCAGGTTTGGGTCAGTTCGCGGCAGGGGAAGGAGATTGAGTGGGTTCTGGCCACTCCGACAGAGAAGGAAGCCGGCCAAAGTAGAATACGATTAACCGGAACAGCACCCGCCTATTGAAGGCCAGTTGATGCCGGGGGAAGACTACCTACTATAAAAGAAGGGGAGCCTGCCAACGAAAGAGGGCCGGGATCCGAGCATCTTCTTGAACCACCAATCATATTAGGATGGAATACGAGTCGTAGACCTTCAGGCACCACGAGAGCAGCCCTAGTAGGAGTTTAAAGTCTGAGGTCAACAGCTGGTGTAAATCGGCCTCTCACCTCTCCTTTTTAGGAGGTAAACGAACAAAGACCAAAACATCATCACAATAAGAAGTTCAGTTTTCAAGAACCGGAAAATCCGGGCGTATATGATTTCCTGCTCCCTCTACAGTCGATGTCTGCAAATCGCCTTTCAGTTGGAGTTGAAGTGAAATCTGAACCGGATTCCTCTTCTAGTTATTAGTTGTAACGTTGAGGCTCAAACTAAAACAGAGAAAAGCCTTCAATCAAAGAGCGTCGCCCGCGTGCTGACTTCCTATTGATTCCAGGAGTTGATTCAAAGAAGAAAATAGATTCAATAGATTAGATTATAATAGAATAATAGAGGCTAGTGCCACTTCCACCGCAAAGTCGGATGTTTTCATCTAGTTGATTCTTCTTCTCTACCTGAGCACATTCACCCTAACTACAATCGACATTGGTTCCGTCATCTTCTTGTGGCTTATTCGCCGGGTGGTATTATACCTATGCCAACCCAGCTGGGATTCCCAGAGATCTTCCTGGTATCTCTCTATCCAATGGGAATGGTTAGGCAAATGTCAAAGGATTCGTTTCGTTCTTACTGGGACTTTCTTTTATGCAGCGCATGGCTGAAGATCTCAGTCAACAGTATGATGACGACACGGTCATGTATCTTGAGCAGTCTTTATTAATTCATTGGATGACTGCTTCAATAGAATACATACAATGGTTTATGCTAGCTAGCGTCGATTTATCTATCACCGCGGAGGAGTGGATCAACCACTGGCTTTCGTCTTTCGTCCTGATCGGAAAGACCAACTTCAAAATTCAATATGGTCGAATGTTCCGAGCTTATGACTGAATACGTCAGCAGAACGCTCCGCTTCCGTTAATGGAGTCCGGTCTTTCCTTTCATATTGATGCGGGTCGCCTCGCCTTAGGCGAAACCCTTGTCTATGCTATGGTTTGGCAAGGTATTTGTGGCCTAGCCCTACTCTATAAGGCACACGTTTTTCATGCGCGAGGCCGTCTATAGAAGGAAAGCTTCAATCCTTCCTCTTCACAACGGAAGAAATATAAGACTTGTTGCGCACCTGAGCGCCTTTGCTCGATCCGTAGAATACGGCGTAACTATCAAAGAAGCCGGGGCCTGGGTCGGGCGCACTTGGCATGTTTAAACCAGCAGATCGGGCGCGTATGTCTTGATTTGAAAACGATTGGTAAGCTGGGCTGTTTTGAGCTGAGCTTCTATGGTTGTAATAACCTGCCGGTACGGATTCAAGAGAAAGGAAACAGCTATCATATACGTACTTTATATCTATAACGATTTGAAAAAGGTGCCTCCAGAGGCCGGTGGGGTTCAGCCGTATTAATATAGGAGTGGCCCTCCTCCCGTATGAAGTAGTTCTGAGGAGCCGGATGATTCGGAGGAGTCAGCTTATTGACTATTGCTGGTTCAGCGATTGGTCGTGCGAAGGTGCTCAAGACGGAAGATCAATTCATGGCGAGAAAAAGACCCTTTCTGGCAAGAGTCCGAAGGAGAGTGGAACGCCTTCTGTCCGCCGCTAAGGAGGATGAGTGAGGATGCATGCGTAGCTCCCGCAGATATAGGAGAGGCCTTTCGCCTTTAGCTAATCTCGAATGTTGTTACCCAATTCACTATACCCACGGTTGGGGCTTTACATCAAGTGGAAAACCGGGCGCTACTGATGCAGCTCGTTCCACCGTGCTCTTTTTGGAAAAAACAGTGAAGCACAACCCCATCTTTGTCTTTTGCTATAACAAGTGCAGCTTCTAGTTCGACTGGAGAAAATGTAACCGGTGCTGCTAGTGGTGGATAAGCTTGCTATGGTCTAGTCCGGACGGACCTGGAAAGCGCGATGGATATGTTATCAGCCAATGCATCTTCTTGCTACCCGATTTTGACAATACCGATGTCGATAATCTGACCTTGGGCACAGACAACTATCAGTTATTTGCTTGCATCCGTGTAAACTCACTGAATAGCCTTCTTCGTACTTGATTTTAATTAACCTGTCTTTTTTCTTAAAATGATGGTGAGCTGTATTCCAAGTGAGAAGACTTCCGTAGGTCGCTTTCCCAGTGAAAGAGAGCCCGCATGAAAGACAAAGACCAGTCCTGCTCGTCCAACAGTTTTACCAGCCAGGAAGGATTGCAGGCAGGAACGAGACCTTGTGGGATGAATCCTTCTTCCTGGTGCCAAGCTAAACGCTAACAGCGGATTCTATCAACGCCGAAACACCGTATTCTGTGCATCTACGTGGACTGAGTGGCTAACCATTATAGGAGTAGGGCTATCCATCTTTCGATGTGACAACCAAAGTGCTCTAAAACTTGCCTTCCATCCAGTTCTTCATGCCCGAAGCAAAGACATTGAAAATGCCAAAAGCTGCAAAGGCCGAAAAAGGAAAGAAAATCTCTCGATCCGGCAAGGTGCAAAGCGAAGTACCATTTTCTTCTTAGAACGTAAGCTCTACTAACTTCATAGTTACAACGGATTGTCCGATAATACGTTATTAGATAACTAGAGTCAAGTGAGGAATGAGAGCTGTAAGGGAAACGATTTTCGGGGTGTCAGCTATCACCGGAGTATACTTCTTCATCTTTTGGGATATCTTGAATATTCCTATCAATGACTTTGATTAGGAGTCTCGAGAGAGACTGAGCGCGAAACCTCCTCTGAGTAGTCTTTGCGAGGTAGGTCTTTCGTTTCCAATAGAAGGCCGTCATCCTTTTGTCGTCAGTTAGCCACACCTAACCAAGATGTTGTTCACTACTTCGTAACCTCGCGGCTACTTCAAAAGCCTCTTATTCCTAACACGGGTATAATAGACTATAGTTCGTCTATCTCCAACTTCCGGTACACTCTGTGGACAGTCTATCGGCTATCAAAAGCTTGAAAAAAACACTCTTGCTTGCCATATATTACTGGTTCTGGCATACTGGACTTATTATAAGATAAGAAGCACCTCACCCTCTGCTAGCAGTTTTATTCTCTTACGCAATTCCGAGTTGAATTATAAATGCAGCAGTTCTTTATATACGATACCACTCGCCATGTAAGACCAATCTCTTGATAGAGAAGAAAGGACCAAGGACAAACTTAAGGTTGTTGTACAGAAGATAATACGTAGTCGCCGAATAAGGGCCACCTTGCAATACCAAAGTTGCCATGACAGCCATTGCTGCATCCACCTACGGAGTACAGTATACTCAAGCAAAGTCTTATGGTCATCAGACTCATAAAACTTATCATCCGGTACCACTAGGTCTTTAGGCCTAGAATGATCACGAAGGATATCTATAAGTACACCAACCACGTAAGGGGACAAAGGAGCTCCCCTCCCAAGCCACAGATCAAAAGGTAACCGGATCATATGATAAACAGCAAAGAGTCGTTCTGCCCTCTTTGCACGTTTATGATAGAAACGGTCAACCGATCGACGAGACAAGCCCATGATGCGAGCTAAGGTAGTCAACCTTAATGAAGGTGACTGAACCATTAGAGCACCCAGAGCGAGAGGGTGAGAGAAACCAAGCAAAACGCGTGGAGAGACAGGAGAAAGATCAACTGTCAAACCATGCACTTTAAAGCGCTTAGCAAACTCTGCACAGCCCTTATGTTATGAGAGATCAATGATTTCGCTACCCTCCCTTCTATTCCTCGATCTGCTATCGATCTGATTCGATTGTCTTTTCCCGCAGGGAAGTCTTTTCTTTTTTATTTATGGATAGGAATAGGGAATAGGACTATCTGCTTTATACTCTTCCACGTAAGAGTGAATCGTAGCGTTTATATCTGGGATTAAGCTCTGCAGCCAGCCTATGCCTTTCAGGCAGTTTCTTTCCCTTCTAGCTATAATAACTTCCTTTCCCTCTACAACCTTGCTGGGATTGCTTGATTGGGTTAGCATTCATAGCACGAGATGCAGTTCAGTTAAATAGATAACTCCATCTTTCCTGCCAGTCTGTCTAGCCCGTCTAGTAACAATATATATCTCCTCCCGCTTGACCGCTCTAACAGACTGAATCGGAACGTGTCATTTCAGTGGTTTAAGCTCTAAATCTATCTGTAGAAACATTGATCGCATCTCTAGGGTATTTCCTTTGGGGTCATGGCTCTGATAGAAAAGGTCTGCATCCTATTAAGTGGGAAGAGGTTCCCAAAGATTGGGTATTCGTAAAACTGAACAACTTGGTCTCTTTAGCTAAGCTCAACTGGTCTGTTGCTGAAAATAGTGTAGTGAGAAACTCTTCTCTAGAGTCATTAAAGCTAAATACCTGAATAGGAATGGGGTTGCAACCTCTTTTAGAAATGGTTCTCACATATGGAAAAGCATGGGCAGGGGACTCTATGCTAGCAGTGTACAATGGAACATAGGTAGTGGTAGTTCCATATCCCTCTGGTTTGATAATTGGTTTGGGGACCCTTAGATCCCTTATCTTTGGTCCTCTGAACCGAGGTGAAGAGAATCTCCTTATTTCATCCTCTATCAGAAGTAGTTCGGATGGACTCGTTGAGAAGCACCATAGAGCCGGATCTAACGTATAATTTCTGGAGGAAGTTGGATAGCTATCTAGAGATAGATAATCTTCCTTGCCCGTAACTCATGCCCTTGCCATAGGCTCTTATTCTTTAGTCCGTTTTGCTTTTGAAAGAGCCTTTGGTTTGGCGTCTGTGGCTCGTTTGATTGATTCCGGGTGCTTCGTGGGATTTTGAGAAGCCTTCTAAGCCCGCCCATCTTACTATACGCAATTCCTAGCTGACAGCTTGATGAAGGTCAGGTGAATACCCGATGATCGATATTGGCAAGACCCGTACCTCGCAACTGAGCTCGGAGTCACTGACCCTGAGTTTGTCAACTAAGCGCTTAGCCCCTGATTCTCCGAAGATAAAAGGTTTCCTCGTCCTGTGAGTTCATTGATGTCATATCGGTTAAGGGGAAGAATGTGATATATAATCAAGGATCACCCAACCCTTTCATGCTATCAATGAAAGTATAGCTTTTTCCCCGTGACCAAGACGTAGGGAATCCCAGTTTTTTATGAAAGAGAATGCTATACCGAATCCATTGCGTCTAGAAGAGCTCGTGTCAATCGAATGTCCCCCTTTCACCTATTCAACTCGGAATCGGGAACGCTGCTGAACCTAGCTACTCAAGGCTGATAGCGCCTGGAAACAAAGAAAGGCTTTCTCGTTGGCCAGACATAGAGGTTCCCCGCTGTTCTCTTAGTTGAAGACCCCTGTTCTGGAAAAACCTTTCTTCAAAGTAGTAGTCGTTTTGCGCACTAATTTGAGAATTTTTTCTCTTCAGAGATTGGCTCCTTCCTCTTTCGTCTTTGTTTGGTTGATGTAATATAGGTGGCAGAGGTTGATCAAGAATCCATTCAATGAGAGGCTGCTCTCTCCAACTCCTCGTTCTTTGATCCTTGACTGAGCCGATGATTGAGCTGCTTAAGAGAGGTCGCTACTTGCGCCTATTTACCTGAAATATCTCTGACCTCTACTTGAACAGGAGAGCCACTGGTCGTAGTCCGAGAGTCTTTCCACTGAACTATTCTCCCGCTAGAGTGATCAGTCGACAATGCAGCGACGATTCTAACGAACTCCCAGTCAAATGGGTAGCTCTTGAATCTGTCTATGAAGTTGCTTTAGCGAGAAGTCTTGATTGATATAGGCTTTCTTGGATCGCTCACAGGCTTGCTTTCAAGAGTGGGAAATAGAACTTGGTACAGCCTTTTGCCTAAAATCCCATACCCACTTGACTAAGGGACTTCTATTCTGGTGTGATCAAGCTTGTGAGAGTAGTCCCTTTACTGCCGAGCCAAGAGCGTCCCTAGGATAGAGATCCTATCTTGGTTAATTTCGTTAACCTCTAATGGGCGCTTCCCCTTGGCCAGTTCGTAAGAAGCTTCTTTCTCTCCGGAGCCGGAAGCTTTATCGACACCAGATTGGGCTTTTTCAGCGCCGGAAGCTCCTGACTCCGTTTCCGCGGGAAACATCCTATTGGGTTGGACCTCCCAAGCGCCAGAATAGGAAATGACCCCCTCCGAGACACTCAAAATTAGAAAAGGTAGAAAACTATGTAAAGAAAGACCTAAGCGAGACATGAAGTAGATTCGTAGATAATAGCCATATAAAGATATGAAAAAGAATATGGAGATATAGAAAAAGACACGTAGAAAGCCGGACTTCTTGTTCAAACGAAACAGAAAGATGAGGCCGAAAATAAGTATTGCAAAAAGGACGAGATTGATACCACTAGTCATTATAGCGATTCCTTTTGATCCTAGATAAGGCCCAAAGGAAATAGCTGCAAAAGCACCGAGACCCCTCGCGAGTAAACGAAGAATTGTAGAAAGAAAGAATTTCATGCTTGTTTACAAAACAAATGTGCCTTTTTTTCGCCAGCCTAAAGAGGCTGTGCCGGGCTGTGCACTTCACTTCAGCCCTTCACATCAAGGTGACAGGATTCGAACCTATGGCCCTCTGTACCCAAAACAGATGCGCTGACCAGACTGCGCTACACCTCGTATCACCCCCCCCGGAGCATATAGATCCACCCGATCGATGAACACTTGAACCGAACCCGCCCATTTAGGCACAGGGACGCGAGAACCAATCCGAGTAATCAACCGCTTTTTTTAGAAAATCTGCCTCCAGCAAGATATGGCGACGCCAAAAAGCCGTATAGTGCAGGAGCGCTCATATTTTTTTTTTGGCTTCCTCTTTCACTTGAATTTAAAAATCCGGCTCGCTCCCGGCTACGTGTCCTTTGGACCCTTCACCCGCTTAGAAGTGGATTCGAACCACTGACACAAGGATTTTCAGTCCTTTGCTCTAACCAGCTGAGCTACCTGAACCACTTTCCTAAAGTCTCTTTTCTTCATCGAATAGCGCCCTACCTTACCACTTTACTAGTAAGGGAAAAGTCCTTTACTAAAAAAATACACTAAAATAAAAATAGAAAAACACTAAACTATAAAAAAATAGTTAGATATAGGGCTTTTTTCGCTTGTTCGTCAAGCTTTCGAGCAGCTCTTTCAACTGCCGCCTAATCTCCCAACATGCTCAAGAACCGAGAGCCGTCCAGGGACTGGACGGCCGGAGGGAGCTTGCTTATAGAAAGAAGATAGGCCGGTCAAACAAAAAAAACGCGCAACAGGCTCTCCGTTCCTAGTCACTAAGTAGTGCTATTCGGGGGACTCCACCAAGAGGTTCTTTCTCTCACGCCCGCCCGTTCTGCCGGAGGAAATGGGATTCGAACCCATGATACAAGAAGATTGTATGTCGATTTAGCAAACCAATGCCTTAAGCCACTCAGCCATCCCTCCAAGTTCTTGATCGGAATTTGATGTGCGGTTGGTTGCCCGAAGGGCTATCTGATCCGATCAACTGCCTAAGCCGTAGCGCGCGTACTCTTCCTCTATCTATGAGCGAGACTCTATCCAGATCTCCCCAGCATCCAAGTCATCCAAATCTGCCAGGCGAGGCGACCAACGGGAGCTCGACTGTAAAGGAAAGGAACCCCACCACACTGAATGATGAACTTTGCGCCTCCAGTAGGGTCAAGCCAAGCCTGAATGGAATTCATATCTCCTTCGTCTGGTCGAGAAGGGACTGTGACTCTTCTATTCCATTACATTACGGAGAAGTCCATTTTCGTCATGATCGATCCACGTCCTACCCGGGCTTAGAAAGCTAGCTTACTAAGGCGAAGGACTTTTCTTTTTTGATTGCACGAGCTAGTCACTTTAGATATTTTTTCTATATAGACCAATCCAATCTCGACTTATTCAGCTAAGCCGAACATTATACGCAAATAGAACAATGAACACTTACTTAATCTCTTCATTTAACCAGTCGCCACAAGATCACTACTTCCAAGAAAGTGGTGGAATTTATATCCCCCGACTAAGGGATCTAAGCCTAAATTCAAGCCAAATTCAAAACATACTTATGTTAAGTTTGGCTAGTTGCTAGAAGAATGGCACTAGAAATTGTCTTCGGTCCAAGCTGGTAGATGTTCTTATTCCGGTCAGTTGGCTTTATACTAAACCATCGGATAGCCTTCTTTATATATAGAAATAGAATTTCCATGTTGATTGAGCGGAGTTGCTCGGAACAAGGTTTGGGGGGAGAGGGGAAGAAGGAGAGATGGCTATGCTTTCTTGAGAAAGGAGACAGTCTATTGAGAAGTTGGAATCAAGCAGTCGACGTGACAAATCGAAGGATTCAATTTAGTCGCTATTGGTCGATAGGTTGCCATTGCTAGCCCCTTTTCGATTGGACACTTTTTATATCCTGTCATTAATGTGGTGTGCCATTTCCACTTGTGATGGAGGAGGTCGCTTTGTAAGGTTGGTTGAGGGTCTCGCCTTTCGGAAAAGCATTTTTCTATATATATCATATGGTTTATTCTTTCTTTCCTTCAGTGAGTTCATTCCTTTTTCTCTCATCTTTCGGCGATATTTCTTTGCTAGCCGAGGTCTCTCGAGCAATAGTAGCGGCATTCTTTTCTTGACTATTTGCATCTTTTTCTGAGTTGGCTGTAGCATTGAAAACTCTTTCACTCTCTTCTTTACGAGGTTGGTGAAAAAGCTGAGGATTTGGTTCTCATTCCGCTGAAATGAAGAACAGAATGAGAGTGCCAAGTCTATTTTGATTAAGGAGAAGACAGTTAGAATTCACACATTGAAGTATGGTATGGGCTTTAGCCTTTGCTTTTCTAAGGACATTTTCACCAAGAAGTCTCTATTCTTAACTTAAGTTAAGGAGCTGATTATAGAGCAATCCCATTTTTAGGCTAGAACTCTAAGCTTTGCTTTTCTGGCAAACTCTACCACTAAGGAGTAAGCACAGCACTAGTGAAAATTCACACTCAAAATTCTTTTTTAAATGTTCCTCATTCCTCTCAACCTCATCTTCCCAAACGCCAAAAGAGATTCAATTCGAAAGCAATGGCTATACAGGTTTTTAATCGCGAGCGAGCAAAGTCGTAGTAGCAAGTTAAGAAGCAAGTGAAGTATACGAAAGGAGAGGAAAAGCGGCCGTTCGACTCGTTAAAGAAACCTTTCTCGATCCTGTGAGTTGAGATACTGAAACCTACCCAAGTTGCTCATCTCCCTCTGGTAAGCCTTCTGGGCACCCGCTAGACCCATCTCCGTTTTATTATGACGGATTGGCTCGGTGTGAGAGCTCTTCAGCCTCTCTTCCTCTTTCTCATCCCCATTTTTTCATTCATTTTATGCGAAAAGAAAACCTGCTTGGAATGGAGGAATAGGAAGCCCTTTGAGAAAGTCCCACAGTCTCCTCTCTGCGTGAATCCCAGTCGATGCATCTAGGGTTCTGGCTTTAATAAGTTCCATTGTAGATGTGCCATTTTTTTCGGGATTTTGGGCTTACTCTTCTTTTCCTTCGGCGAGGATACTTTAGTTCCAATCGTTTGAGGAAAGCCCGCTTTTTGGCATCAATGAAACTCTTTGATCTAGGAGAGAATGCCACTAGATCAAAGACTGAAGAAGGAAAAGATAGAAGACAGGATGTGACTACTGCTCTCCTACAGAAAGAACTGGATTGTACGCGTATCGATAAGTAGATTCGGGATGGGAATAGAGAATGCATTTTCTCCCTTAGAGCACATCGTTATATACATCGAACTCAATGTGTTAAGCATATTATAATGCTAACTGAAAGGATTCAATTTCTTAATTCATTCCCGGAGCCGGGGGAATAATGATAGTCGAAGGGAGGTAGCGGTCTAAGCCTCTTAGGGTTGGCATAGGAACTATTCTCTCACCCACAGGAATCAAGTGATGAGACCCAGTGAAGTGCCCAGAGGTAGGAAGAAGTGAATCAGAAATGAACAACTATAAGAGAGCAGAATAAGCGGAGCGGTCTTGGAGGAAGGGCATGGATTACCCCTCGGGGGGGAAGCTCTGATTGTCTTTGCTCCTGCCGCCGCCTCATGGAGGAAGACGAGGAGTAGGATCCTCAGTGGATGAGATAAGATGTTTATTGAGGAGTAGGCTTAACCTGCGGAGGAGAAAGACCAGTGAGGAGCACCTTTAGAACCGCCCGGAAAGTCCCAGGAAAGCCTCAGTTGGGTAGGTAAAAACTTCCGGTATGGGACAAGCGAAGCGATCGGCCTTTGGACAGGTTGGTGAGTCTGTCCATTTTTTGAAGTGAGGAAAGTAAGTGGATTCCGTTCCTGAGGTTCTTTCTTCGCAAGAGTCAATGCTAATAAGGCAAGACTGGATTAAATACCTGAATGCCAGGCAAGCTCGTCAATCCCGATGCTAGCGAAGCGTCACTTCAACTAGTCCATTCTCGAGGCAAGCCGGTAAGCCACATCAGCCAGTAAGCCACATGAGGCGGCGGCACTTCCATGGAGGTCCCGCATGAATAGAGGCGCGCAGGCAAGCGAATAGGAAAGTAGTCTTTATCCGCGGCAAGCATATAAAGTACCGAACAGCCCGAGGAGTAGGCTAAGATCAGATCGATAGCTTCAATAGCAAAGAGGAGGTCCAGTACCCAAAGCTTCCAACGCTACCAAAGCTTCGGAGTTTTTTTCCTTTTCCTAACGTAGGAGGTCCTTTAAACCCTTAGCCACCTCGATTACGCGACGTGAGAGACGAGGCGGATAGGCCCCTTCCACACCCACAGCCCTCCTTTGGCTATATCGGAATCGGTAGAAAGGGGATTACGAAGAATCGTAAGACAAGACTAGCATCTCATATTCCTTATTAACCTTGGCTACATCATCAGTCATTTCCTTTGGAACTACCCCATAACGTTCTGTTGCTTGGTCCTTCACAAGGTTCCAACCACCACACCAGAAGCCGGCATCTCTTAACTTAAGGAAAAAAAGCGGGAACGCGGTCGAATAGATCAATGGTTGGCCCGGCCAAAGCTTATAGATCGGTTGGCGCTGGATCTAGGGCATCGTACTCAGGGGATAGGCACTCGGCTCGCTCAAGGCATTCCCTAAGCTATGTTTCGAGCGTTTGCTCAGCTGCGGAGTCAATTCAACGATTCCCCGACTTGATTTTCACACACAATAAGCTTCTTCAAGCGAGGTCTCTCACATCTCCTGATGCTTGGGTACTGCCCTACCGTTGTATCCCGCGCTTTCATTCTACGCTAAATCTCGATACCTTTTCCTCGTCTTCAGAGATGGGACGGACTCCACCCATAAACCTTAGTCGTTCAAACGTACCTTTATGCCCACATCCCTACCCAAATAGTAACCAAATCCTTCTTTGCCCTTCCTTTCATGGAAATTCAATTGGCTTTTTTCTTCAATGACTGTTTCCTCTTTTCTTCTACCAGGAACCCACCCACCATCCTTATTAGTTCATTCGTTCCAAGCTTCATTCTTTTAAGAAAAATTCATTCATCTCGGTGCACTGTGCTTTATTGCTTCTTCCCACCCTCCACCCGAATTCATTTGCATTTGTTTTCTCTCGCGGTCATGCCTTTATCATTTTTGCTATGGACTTTAACAAATAGAGGCAGAACCACTCCGAAAGGTGACTAAGAAAAGGGCTCTGCAATCGTGAAGAGGTTTATCAGCGAAGTCTGCCACAGGCTTCTGGTTCTCGAACACCTTTTGTGGAAGATACTTCTTCTGTTTTTCAGTATGAGTGGCGCCTATACAAAGTTTTTCGAGCTTATCCATCAGAATCGTCAATTGATCTTCTGAGTCAGTCTTTTCTGACTCCTCTGGCTGGTCTTCTACAGATTTGCCTTTGAAGACGATCTTTGGAGGTGCAGCCTGGAATCTACTGCCTCAGGTGCTGAACAGGTCCATTCTGGATTTTGGATGACCGGTTCTTTGTCGGAGTTCCCGGTAGATCTGACTACAGGGACAGCAGTGACTTCTCTGTATGGCTGCGTCGTGAACGGGAGGAAGGTTGGATAGTCAGTTATCCTTCCTTCAGTGACTATCCATTCTGACTGTTGTCGTGCTGCGGCTGAGGTCTCCTGGCTGTCGATGAAACGATATACTCAGTCAAGAAAAGGCTCTCTTGTGTATCCTTCATACCATGCTCGTAGCCATTTTTCTCGATATCGTTTTCGATCTTCAAGAGAGATATCATTCACCCATTGCTCTCTTCTGGGATCTTCGTTGTCCGGTACTATCGTACCTTCATTTCTTGGCTCCGCAGAAGTTTATTTCTTTCATATATCCACTGTGAAGTGGGCTGATTATCAGGATGTATCTGGGTGTGATTCCGAAGCATAGCTGATAGGCGGGCTAGCTAACCAGAAGAAAATAAGAGGTAAAGCACGAGGTTATGAAATAATAATAAGAGTTACGGGTACGGCACGGCACACTTTCTAGGAGTCGAGGAATCGGGTTGAAGTCAAAGCATGATCTACAATTGGACTTGTCCACATCGGTTCTATGTGAATTTTAGCCAATTCTTTCTTACCCACAGGAATCAGGAGAAAGAACGAAAGGACTTTACTTAAAAAAGTCAATTTCGGCTCAGTGGACTCTATATCTAGGATAAGCATTCGATTGGCCTACAAGAACTACAATCACGCCTATTTCTTTGCAAAGAAATACTGTAAATCCTTGTTCCCCCTTTAATAAAGAAGGAAAGAGAACAGATGAGAGTTCGCCCAATGGAAGCGAGTGACTCAAGGTATGCCATCGCTCTTATCTCTTGACCTGAGACTAGGTTGAGGGTTGAGAAGAGTCCTTTTAGTTAATCTTAGCTGCTACCCTACTTATCCCAGCTCTAAAGGCAGCCAGTGACTCGAGGTCTTCTGGAGTGAAATCACTCTCGGGTAATTCAATGGTTTCAGCTCTGGTTCAAATGGTATCTGGGGTATATCTCTTATCTGTTGTTCACGAATCCGTTTCAGGTTTTCAGGCATACCCGGTCTTTTCTCTTTCAGTTGCTGCTCCGGGGAAAGAAGTTTCATTGGGGAAGGTGGTCTCTTCTAGTTGATCACTTAAGCTTTTAGCTTAAAGGACTGATATTTGCTTGAACTTAGCCCGAGTAAGGCCGACTTAAATAAAGATAACTAGGTGCCAAGCCTTTATTTGAAACCATTTTTTTCTCTCTGGGAATCAAAGGGATTCGACTTTCCTTCTGAGATGGAGAGAATGCGCTCCTACTATCTTTCAATCACCGATGCTAAAACAAAGAGGGCGTAGACCCGGTAGGAGATTGAGACGGAATTGAGGTCAGTGCTTTTTTTGCTCTTACAGAAGAAGCTGCTATTGCATACCTTGTTACAAAATACGTAGCTACGGAATTCGTCTAGTCACATGGAGCTGTTCTCTTATCTGCTCTTCCCGCTGTTAGAGTAAGCCTTGCTAGTCTTTGAGGAATCTCCGCTGCTCTTTTCACGGCTCCGCTCTTTTTGACTTTTCCATTCGGGTGGAGTTAGCTCTAAAGGGACTGAAGGCACTGACGGGGTTAGGGCAGCGAGTGATCCCCGGGTCATAATTAATAAAGAAAAATTAGGACATATCACTACTAGACTCTTAGCTGTGAACAAAACTAAAGCTTTCGCGTGGCGAATGCGCTTTTCTTTACCTTCTCGATCTGAGAATGATTACGCGTAGTAGTGGTCAGTCCTTTTCCTGTTAGATAAGCGCTAGTTTCTGCTTTCACATCTGGATGCCGAGAAGAAGCTCCTTCTGTTTCGTAAGAGAATACCGGTCTTAGGTAGCGAGGAGGAGACGGATTTGAACTTGAATCACCTGTAGGCCTTCTGATCCTATGGCGATGTTTTCGCTTAATTAAGCAGCCATAGTCCAGGAAGACTTTCATTAGCAGAATTAGCAGTCGGGCTGTGAACCATAGGCCTTAGGATTTGAAACCCTAGGCCCGGCCTACCAATAGAATAAATAGGCTATCGAGTTGAAGCAATAGCCAGAGATTAGTCGGTGCGAAGCGAAGCAAGGGAAGGTTAATAAATAAGATAAGGGGAAGACGATTTGGCATCTCTTCTTGGTAGAATAGGTAGAGCATGACTTCTTTCAACTATTATTCGTAATAGTGATAGAATGAGTTGTATTTTCAGTTCTAAAATAAGTTTTTTTTGAAAGTCAAGTAGGGCAGAATCATTAGCTGTCAACTGTTCGTAGTCAGCAGTGGAAGAGGGGGTAGCTTTGATTGCTCACTCAAGTCGCACTCTGTTTCATGGTTGAATGTGAAAAAGAATTGCTTTTGTTTAGCGACAGTCTTCTAGGGATGATGCTTTCCCTGTGCGTTATCAATAATAAGGAAGACCGGGCAAAAGGTAACCGCTTTTTGCTCACCCGGTGAAAGGCATAGTAGGTAAAAAGGCTATTGGTTGCTTGACTTCCTTACCTCGGGGAGGTTGAAAAAGCTGCTAACAAGAATAGTTTTTCTTTTCTCTTGCGACCTTCCATGCGGGTTGAAGGGATCGATCCCAATAGCCTTCACGAGGAGAAAGATCCATTCTTTATAGCCGTTACGAAAGCTCCCGAAGAGAAAGAGGTGCTTGACTGCGTGAACCAGGTCCAGGTCTTGCATTTGGCATTCCCGCTGTTGACGTCCCATCGAGTTAGCTAGTTAACGGTGAAACGGATTTAGGAAAGAATAGCAGGCAAAGTCAAGTCCTTGCTACGAATTCCGGGTAACATTTTTTATTCCTTAAGGTCACAGGCGAAGCTGACTTCCTGCGGTAGCCCCTAGGCTATGTGACCAGAGATTTTTATTCGAGATGCGAAGAATAGCTATCTTTCGTACCCAAGGGATGAAGGAGAAGACTTTGCTTTCTTTCTTTCTTAGGCCTATGATGCGCGTTATCCGGTGTTTGAAAGGTAACTAGGAAGAGGCTTCCCGAAAGCATTGATTGAATGTCTATCGCTTTAACATCCTAGGAAGCTACTCCTTTGTCAACGAGACTCCTTTCCTTTAGTTGAAGATCAGTCTATTTCTAATGCAAAAATCCATTCCTGTTGCAGCTGCTACTGCTCTTTTCTTGATCTATCCAATTGGTCAAGGAAGCTTTTCTGATGGTATGCCTCTAGGAAGATTAAGAGGAGATAACGATTAACAGAGATATTCATTTCCAAGGGCAACTTCCTATATGAATGAAGGCAATCCTTATTCGAATATGCCAACATAAGACACCAAAGAAGACAAGCAATACAGGCGCTGGAGTCAGCGGGCTTTCTTTAAAAGAAAGATGAATGGTAAAGACAAGGAGTCCGTCCCCATTTTGACCTCCAACATTTCTCAAAAGTCATTGCTAGGAAGACTTTAGGCACTCGTAACGCCGATTCTAAGTCCTGGTGAGCTTGGATGATTTCGAGTCTGCCTCTTTGCTATAGTCTCACTTGCATTACTCTCCCTGGTTAGGACAGAACAACTATCCCTTGCCCTAATTATTCTCAAAATTTTCCTAACCCGCTGCGCTCGTCGGAGCAAAATTACTTAAGCCAGCTCATTCCTTTCCTTCTAGCCTTTGAAAGCTGGCCAATCTTTCTTCTCTTATGAAATTGATGGTTAGAGGGTCCTGCAGGCGTGATCTATTCTATTATATATACGATGATAGCACCAATGATAGAAGCAGGGGAAAGGAGCTAATCATTATACGGCGAGACTTTGCGAACAGATCTTCATTCCGGGATAATCACTACTCGACGACGGGACAAGGCCAATTGAAAGAGCCCTAGGAGTCCCGGGAAGATAGAGGCAAGACAAGCCGCTATTCTGCCTTTGCGCAGCTTATTCATCGAGAAGCCACTCGCGGCACACAAGCTATATGATCGAATATTCAAATGCGCTTCGATTTCATATACTGTCTTCTTCGCTTTCTCTTTCGTAGAAAGCCCTACTTTCGTAACATCCGACGCTATATATGCTAACATCATTTTATTATAATACATCACATAATTGGCACTCGACTGAAAGTCAAAGAGAGTTACTATTGTAAGCGTTACGTTCAGATGCCCTTCATCCTACCCGAAGGAGAAAGGGAAAAAGCAGACCAATTCACGCATCTTCCGCATAGTACCAGAAAAGCCCTATGAGCTTTCTTTCCATTTGACGGCAAAGAGCAATCGGACACCTGTGAAAGTCACATCTTTGACTAATATACACGGGCTTCTGACATGGCTTCTGAGAGGATTCTTTAATCAACCAAAACCTGCAACAGAGTCCAACATTTCTACCACTTACAAGTTGAGAGATGTTCCATTCCCAATGGCAGAAGAAGGATGCAAGCTGGAAGGACTTAGACAAGATATTCTTCACTTGGACAGGAGATGCAGCGCGCTTAGCGTCGGAAAGATCCCTCTACATGGGTGTGCTATAAAACTAGGAGAAGAACAGAACTAAACGGATCAATTCCTTTGACCGGTCGTTTCGAGCTTCGACGTTTTTCTGGATTGCTAACGTGGTTCGATGACGCCGATGGAAGGAACCACTGGAGATTCATCCAACTTCGATCCCCTAAAGGCAAGTGCGTAGGCTATAGAATCCCAAATAAAATGGAAACAAAAAGAGAGCTCCTTCGGCTCTAAACAGCTACTGTGCTTATTTGGTCTATCAGCTACTCGGCCAGCTACTGAACTAATTGGGAACTTTTTTCAGTCAAGGTCGTCGGATTTAGAGGTCCTTTCGCAAGGGGGAGGATCAGTCTTGAATAAAAAAGAAGAGCTATCGTCGTGGACAGATAGACCACTTACCAGAAGAAAAAAGAAAGGAATTCCTCGCTCTACTAGTAAAGTAGAAATGAAAGCAAATGGTCCTAGGGACCTTAAAAGAAAGCAAATTAGAAAGCATTCGAATTGACAACATGTGAGTATAAACTCACTCCCCTTTTGTGGACTCACACTAAACCTCCCGTTTTGGACTCGCGCGTGTAAACACCCTCGCTTTGAACTCAGAAAGATGGGCGTAGACTCGAACTAATGCTCATGGACACGTAGGGGAAGCACAGAAGGTATATAGCGCCAAACGAGGCTAAGAAGAAGATAGCATTAAATTAAGGAAGAGAGCAACTACGAGCGATGAAAGCGGAAGATTGAATATGAATAAAAGAAGGACGCAACAAAATGAAAGATGAGAGCTGCTAGCAAGCAGAAGCGCGGAACTAAGCAAGTCTTTCTTGTCGCCCGAGGAATGAAAGAAAGAACAGGCGCGTAGCAGCTCAATTGAAAAGGCGAGGAGCCTGAAGTCGACCCGAGGTATTGGGAGTGATCCCCTTCTCTCGAGACAAAGAAAAGAACACAAAAGGAATATCGGCTTAGCGTCTTCTACCTTAATATACGCTATTTGACCATCTCTCTTTGTCACAGCTATCAGACGGAAAGAGAAGGAAAAGAGAGCAATAGACTCCCCTGCTTCACCTGAACCCTCTATTCATTCAACAGAAGCCAGGGGCTGATTGAACGTAATGGGTTGCTGCATCTCATGCGATTGGAAGAGCACGAGAAGGACAAGCTACTGACTTTCTACTTCCTGTTCTATTGGAAGAGAGATGAGATTCCTTCTTTAATTGAATCGGGGAAGCACTTCCCTTTTCCAGCCGGAGAGTTGTGTACTTTCTGCCTTCAAGCCCTGTTTAAGCTTCTAGCATGTAAGGGCACGGAAGAAGAGCAGCCTTTAGGTAAGGAAGCACAACCATTCATCTTTCCATAGAGAGTGCTACCCTAGAGTAAGAACTTTCCATTGAAAAGGAAGAACTCTTTCGAATAGGAAAAATCGGAAGCTTTCCCCTTGGATTGGACCGCGACCGGCAAGTTGTACCTCTTGGGTTCGGGGGTTATTCCAATAGCTGCCACACATGAGAGGACAGTTCCGAAAGCGGGATATGGGCGACATTGCGACAGGTACTACCAGCACGACGGGAGCGTAAGCGTAAGGTAAGGTGCTATAGGTTAATGAAATGGGAAATTCTTATAACTCGCGCTACTGGGAATATTTCTATTTTCTACCGCCCACGGTGTACCGATCTTGATCCGCCATGCATGAATGGCAAACACCTAGAAAGATCCCTGACTCCAGGGAGAAAACTCGATCTTCCTTGACTCTATTACCTGAAAAGCGGTGTCAAAGAGACTCAAAGAAGCTTTCTTTTTATCACGACGTGGATTTTCACCTCCCGTAGAGGCGGATCAATGAGGGGGGATTGGGAAGAGGGGAGCACCATAGACAAGAGCAGATGTCAACCATTTTCGATAACTAGTGGAATGGTTTCCAACTATAGATCTTCTTGTATTGCCCATTTTAAAAACGAGACGAAAGAGAGAGGGACATTAGTGATTCCCCTACTAACAATCTAGCAATGTTCTCGATTTTATTATTTATGGTCGAAGTAGCTATCAACGGCAGAGGAAGTTGCTAGCACTATCTAACGACTCTGTTTGTATTAGTGTCCTCTGCACACTGCGCCTCTAGGAAAGGCTCAACTCAATCCCAACATGGTTCTCTGTAACTGGACGAATTCGGTTTTAGAACTTCCCTCTCTTTTGGCTATTGATGACCAGTCTTGACTTCAGGCGGTTCCACCACTAGGGGGTAATAAAAAGCACTGTTGGGGTTCCGGCCAAGCGAGCATCTCAATACAATACCCAACTTTCTGTTTAAGCCCACTTTATTGACTGATAGTTTATCTTCCGAACCGGTTAAAGACCTAGCCACGAGACCAACTCCGGCTCCGGGCAGTCGTAAAAAAAAAGATCAATTCCCAGATGCTCTTCCTCGACGTCCCACAGCGCATTCAATGGCAAACAAAGCACCGGGGAATTTCATTCTAACAACAGCGGATGCGTTGAGGAGACCAAGAGCGTCTAGAGCTTCTATTGCACCTGCACCAACAGCTTATTCTCATACTCCCACACCGGTTACTGGTTGACCGGATACGAGAACTCTTGTACCGGGAATTCAACTAACTGCTGATTCCGGATATTCCCACTTCTTCTCTTCCTCTTTCTTTGCTTTCAACTGCTGATGCGTCTCTTGCTGGTTGAGATTGAAATGCCCTTCTTCTTTCTTTCATTTCTCGTCCATTCAGCCTTCCCTTTCGTTTCGATGCGAACCTTTTCAATTGAGCTGCATTCACTCCTCTCACAGATTTATATTAGATAGGGCGAGCAGCTTCGCTCCTTGCCTTGCATCTTAGCGCGAGAGGGGTCCCACGGAGCGGTTCTCTAGATTCAATTCCTTAAAAAAAAGAGATTTCCCTTGGCCTTGAGCCTGGTATTTCCTTATTATAGATAAGGCACGCACAGGTGGAGAAGAGCTAAATCTATGTCACTTGGGATCTTAGCAGCTTAGGATTCGGATTCTGTCCTCCCGGTCCTTTTCACCTTTAACTAATAGACTAAGCGGCAATCCGTGTAAGTTACTCGAAGAGGGCTGCTCAACTCAAAAATCTCCTAAAGAAGGACGTACGGACCGATCAGTGCAGTGCATCTAATGTGTCACCCTTTTTGAAAGCCATGTAGCCCTAAACTTAAAGCTTGAAAGCATAGTCCATATAGTCTTCCTTTCAAGCCTTCCTTTCGTGCTCGCATTAATTAATTAATTAATAATATTTTTTTTTATGATTTAAATAATTATATAAAATATTAAAACAAATAAATAATTACTTACATTAAATCTAAAATGCGACACAAAAATTATATATATTTGAGAAGAAAAATAATAAGATTGATAAGAAGAAGAAAGGAAAGAAAGATAGACATAAGAAGAAGATTGATAAGAAGAAAGGAAAAGGAGAAGCAGCTAAACTTCGCAAGGGATTAGCATTGGGCTAAGAATCAGAAGATGAATCAGGCTTTTCTTTAGGAAAGGAAGTCAGCTACTCCCTCAGGCTCCGCTCGTCAGCCGACCCAGGCAGGTTGCCGAAGAGGATTATGGGCCTAGCCAATAGGTAGGGCCTTCGCGCTTGAAGCTGGATCGGGCAAAGCAAAGAAGGATGGCTTCTGGCCAGTTGGACACCTTATCTAGATAGCGCATTGAGGAGTGAAAACTTTCTTTCGTTGGAGAGGCCTCTGAAGAAGCCTACAGCTATAGAAAGGCGGTGTGGGGGTCATCTGGTGTCGAAAAAGTCGTCAAAGTCCTTTCCGTTTAGAAAGAAAGGAGAGGGCTTGTATAGCAGAAGTAGCTGAAGAAGAAGAAGTTAGGAATGTTAGCCGAATCCGGCTAGTCTTAGATTATAGGTCCGACTCCTGGAATCTTTCTCCTAAGAACAAAGATATACCTCTGGGAAAGCTGTAGTATACTAGTAGGTCTTCTGGGAAAGCTGAGCTGTAGACCCCTTCTAATAGAATAGGGCAATTACTTGAACGGATTGGCTGCAGAAGGAGCCGTTAAGGCATGTTGGACATCCCTCGCATGGGATTATTTTGAGTGCCAAACGTGCGTTTTGTCCATATGACGCATTTCCAGGCTTTTAAGAAGCTGGTTTTTTAAAGCCAGGCAGTCTTAACCCCGTATACGGAACTTCAGTTTCTCAGGATTGGCCTCTTTCTTATCCTAACAACGCCAGGTTACCCCCCCTCACTACCGATTCCGAATCTGGTATCGAGAAAGGACTTTTGTCAACCAGAGATTGGCTTCGCTCCGTTTCCGTTTTCTGATTAGCCTATTGATTAATGATTAAGGGAAATGGGAATCAGAATCAGACTTCAGTTTCTAAGTATTGGTCGATGGATGTAAACATCAACTAGTTTGATAGCCCTTCGCGTACCCTTACTTACCTTCTTGGGGTGTCAAAGACGCCTTTTGTCAAGCAGACATCGGGGAAAGTGTTCCCGCAAGCAAGGAAGCAAGCAATCCAGTGCGCAATCAAGCTTTTCAGTTTGAGAGGCAAGGCACGAAGTGTCGGTTCCCACTACTGCCCTTGGTGGAGAGGTATCCCTGGTACGTACCAAGTGAGAAAGGAAGCCTTACCCTACCATGGATACAACCTTCTCAGTAGACCGCCAAGGCAAGGCTATGTGATAGACTAAAGAGAGACTTGAAAACGCAGGTCATCCTTCCTGTGAATGCGTGGATAGCTACTGCGAAGGGATAGGCAGAAGACCTTTCAGTCGTCGATCGCCCCATAGGATAGGGGACCTGAAGAGAACTAGAACATTGCTTTAAGTAAAAGGGGGCTAATGCCTACCAAAGACAAAGAAGGTAGTTATTCACTACCTGTTTTACTAAGCGGATACCACGGGATTCTTCATTCTATTCGGTAGCCGGCTTCTGACTCCATCTTTGAGTGACAAGACCGTATGCCACGTGCGTCCCTCAGCCACTGGTCTTTTCATAAGTCAATGCAAATAGCGAATATGCGTACACAAAATCAGTCATTCTTGCCTTAGCCTATAGCATCGCTCCTTTGACTTACGTACCTTATACATGATCATCCGTTCTCTTTCTCTTGTCTTTCCCATTGCTCTCTCTCATTTATAGCATACCAGCCATTGATCCTCTTCACTTCGCTCGACTGAGTACTCCCCTTCGTGAGAAGGAAGGCCTATGTAAGCATTGTTGCAGGTCAGCGGGCTATTATACCTATCTTCGCCTATACTATAATAGAAAAGCCCATCACATTCTAGTGTGCAGAGCAGGTACATCCGGGCTTCACCTTTGATCGCTATGCGGTCCTTGGAATCGATCGGCTACTTCTAACCTCATCCAATCCCCATATTTGGTTGGGATCGTTATATTCTATTAGCTGAGATCAGGGTAATCATTCTCGCTACGCCCCTATTTCTTAATGCTTGGCTTACGGCCAGGCCTTTGAATGAAGAGATTCTGGCTTTGAGGACTAAGAGCGGTCTTTCTCCAATTTTCTTGAAGAGGCCGAGATTGAAGCTTATAAACCACCTTTAGGGTCACAATTTGGTAATCAGTCATTGGGGTCAAGAAAGGCCTGAAATCTTTATATAACCACCGCATAGACCCAATATACCTATTTCACCGAGGTATAGAGAAAAGAAGAATCAGTCCAATGAGAAGCCGAAGGCTAAGAACTAAGAAGCCGAGATGAGACTAGCTAAGAGCTGACCTACTTCTCTTATGATATTGATAGTTAGCGCTCCGTGGACAAGAGAAGAAGCAAGAACTCATTCTAATCGTGAGATCGGGTATAGGACACCGTAATGCTGTCTACTAAACGAGCCTTCACTGCTTAAAGCCTTTCTAGGGTACTTTCTCTGATGGCGAGCTGGAATGAGAAGAATCCCCACACCGGTCATTGCTGGACAATGACCCCTAATTTGATTAGGGAATAAAGTGCTGATCAAAACGAATATAAACAATGGCGTTCTGCTACAGCACAAATGGCTATCATGTTTTAAGCTCCTATGCTATTATGTACCGGTCAAAGAAGACCATAGCAGCTAAGCTTTTTTTTTTTTTTTATATAGTAATTGGGATGTGCTTTCAAATACATCGAAAACAGTTATCCGACATTGAATGCTTATCCGACTAGGCATTTCATCAATCTCCAGAGATCGATCTTTAAGCTTCAAAACCTGAGTGTGTGTCGAAATGGCGATTGAAGCATAAAAGTTTAAAAGCATGTAATGTTTCGTCAACTGTATCAACATTACAAAAGCTAATAGGACGGAAATCAACAGGTGATTCGGGACCCTCCATTTCCTTTTTTAAGGCTATGTAAAATACGGTGAGCTGAGGTGCTAGAGAGTTCCTTGAAAAAGGGTGGGCAACTCAAGTACGATTGAAGGGGTTAAGTCCAATCTGTCTGGCCTCGCTTACACCAACAACTAAACTATATGGGTCAAAAGACGGCTTGGCCAAGCAGCGCTCTAGTTAGCTCTGATAGAAAGAAAATCATCATGTCGTCAAGGCAGTTCATGAATGAATGGGAATCGTTGGAGTGTCGAGCGCCCATACCGGCTCAAGGACCAGAATTCGTATAGGATATAATCTTTTTCTAAAAGAATCTTTCTATCGGCGGGGCATCGCGTATTGACTGAGGTTTTTTCGACTTCAATAATAAGTAGAAAGATTGTCGCTACCGCTACTGTAACTGTAAGCAATTTCCATAGTTAAGGGGTACAGAGCTCTCGCCGATTGATTTCGCTTTCCTTATTAATTCAAGTAGTTAGGAAGCCAAGTTCCCGTTGGTCACCTCTATACTGCGATGAAAAAGAGATTCTTTTCCGTGTGTGTACCACGACCGGGGGAAGAAGTAAGCTAATTCTTTCCTGAGCTAGGTCAGCTACGCGGGTTGAAGAGTTACCACTTGATTGAGTGGGTTGATTTTGATAAAGATTCTCGCCTTGAAACCACTGATAGAAATACCTTAGGACGGAACGCGAAAGAGCTACTATTTAAGAAGTTAAGCCGGAGAGGCCAATCCGGAACCATAATGGTTTTGGGCCATGAAGAGCTCTAAAACAAGGAATCAGCGCCTACTAAGATAAGAGGCAATGAAGCAGAGCAGCTCAACCAAAGCGGAGAGAACCCTGAATCAGATGGCTTGCACGCCTGTGCTTTTTTCATAAAGGTATAATCTCCCATTCCTAACTTCCTTTTTAACTAACCTAAAGAGAAGATTAATCTGCCAGTGGGGCGAATGCCGCCAGATGCGAGCCTTTTCTACGGTATTTCTAAAAGGGAAATTTTTCAATAAAGGAATGTTCCGAATTTACCAGTTTCTAGAGACTATCCGGTTGCAAAAAAGAAGGAAAGGTATTGAATAACTCGAAGAAGGAGCCGAAACGGCATCTGGTAGTTAAGTAGTTATGTTATCCCTTGGGTATTCATCTCCATAGCCCTCCCTTGGTTCAAGGTCAGTTATGAGTGAAAGAAGCCAAGGTGGCGAGCTAAGGTTTTTTCCCCATTCAAGGAAGGAGTTTATGAGTTCGCTTTCCCTCTTTTAGTTCTTTTCTTTTCTGCTATGAAATTACATAAGAGAAGAAAGATAGTCTCTCCTAAATTCAGCCTTGATCTTCTTAATAAGAAATAACAAATCAATCGAATAAGATTGCACACCCTGCTCTTCCTAGCTCTACTCTATGAGACTTGCCTGTCAAAGGCTAACTCTCTTTGGGTTAGGGTTCCAAATTGAAGTATTCTATAAGACAAATGCTGGTAGCAGTGGAAAGCGAGGAGATTCACGACTCAGAAAAGGACTCGAGCCTTCCCAATGCCAATGAGAGAGCGGTCCCTATTAATATTAATATTAATATTAATAAGGAAGCAGAAATGCTAAGGTTCAAACCCCTCGTGATAGTTTTGGATGAAAACGGATTTCTGCCCATAAACTGACATTCAAATCGTCCAAGTTGCATTTTCCTGTATTTATTGGCATAAAAAGAAAGATATTATTTAAAATAAATCACCAATTGAACTGAACCTAGGGCAAAAGAATTGGGTGGACTGACTTCCCCTTTCACGACTGTTGGTGGCATGGTCTTCCTCAAGCTAGGAGGAATCTTCCTTGAAGCCCAGGTTTAAATCGAGCTACATTCAAGGAGAGAATTTTCTTTTCTCAGAGAGATTATTTTATGCACAGGATTTGTAATAGAAAGAAAAGAAGCTCTGTTTCTGATTCCCCGATATCGGAGACTATATAAATCAAATCATTCTTAGGTAAGGTAAGAAGTCAGTCTAGAGTATAGGTACTGACTTTCTTTTCAGAAGGAATAGGAGATGTGCCCCATAAAGAAAGAGCGAGCGCTCACTACTCTTTATTAACTATTTGAAACTATTTGATCTTCTTGATCTTAAACTTCTCTGACTCTAGAAATTCCCCTTTTGAATAAGCTATTAAGGTTAGGAATCGACGAATAGGTTCTGAAAGGGAGTTCTCGGCGATTGGTACTCGAATATGCCTTCTGTCGGCCTAAGGACTGCTAAAGTCTTCCTACCTTCCCAAGGAGAGCTGCTAATTCTATAACTCTGTCTAGCCTTCCTTCACCTCTGTCCTCTGTAATAACCTTCACTTCGAAAGAAATTTGTAAGGCAAGGTTATCGTTGACCTAAGTAAGTAGCCAACTTCTCCCGATAGCACAGGAAAGAGACAAGGGCGGATTCTTCTACTATTCTATTGCTTGCTACTACTCACACTTAAAACAAGTCAATCTTGAATTTCATTGTTGATAATATGTTAATGATACTTTTCTCAGGGGTAGTGATTCTTCCCCGCTCTCTTACTATTCGAAAAGTTCCGCTTTACAATGAGAGCAGGAGGAAGTGCGTTAATAGGTCAGCGATGGGAAAGAGAATCTCAGATCAATCGGTCTTTTTTTAATCATCTCATTCCGAATAGCTAGTCTTAGCCTGCTTTCTTCTTTCTTCTTAGCCTTCGGTGGGTTTAGCTCGCCCACTCCAACGGAACTTTCTCTCCGGTCCGAGACTTTTCGACTAAGCCCAGTTATTACGCTTTCTTGGGCTTTCAAAGCCACTCCTACTTTCGTATTTACTTAGAGATAGAGAAGTCACTCGTGGAGCTCTTTAGCACTTAGGACTGCGAGCTTAGGCCCCCTTACGTAAGGGATCTCGAGAAAAGAGGGTTTCGGCACTCTGTGAGCCTTTGGACCGAAATAGTGAACCCCAGGGGACCCAGTGAGCAATGTCAACATTTCACACTTATGGAATCACTTTCTAATCCGATCCCGTTGAAACGACGGAGTACGAACATTCATGAAAGAGGCGAAAGAGAGCTGGCAAAGCTATGAATAACTATAGCCGAAAAGGTGTGTAAATTGTCTTGAGTACTTTTACAGCTATACAAAAGAATAAGAAGAAAGCAGGCTAATAATAAAAGGGGATGCCGAAGGCAAATGAGACTAGAAAGCATGGACGATCGAAGCCTTATACTATACGTAGGGTACCTCTTTTTGACTATAGCGTCCTATACTCATCAGATCCTTCTTTTGAATCGGAAGCGAGAGTCTGAGACAAGGCTGTCTAGAACGACTAGCTAGGCCTTCGAGACTTGGTACCTTGACGATGATAGAAATTTCAAGCTGCTTTCTCTCTTTCCTACGTCTTCTTGATCTCGCCCGAAGAGGCCTTTACCACCAGTTACTATAGTTACTTAAGTTGATCTCTTCTTTTCTCCCTGAAAGGGAAATGAATGAGTGAAGGCGCTAAGGAGTCGCGCTTACCATAGCAAAAGAAGAACTCTTCCTATTAAGTGCTCCAGCTTGCTGGCCAAGGAGTCACCTTAGTCTTGAAGGCGGGGCTGCTAAAGCTCGTTCCGAAAGACCTATACCTGATTAGGAGTAATGCTTACCAATGGAAGGAGAAAGAAGGCATACTAATATGGAGAAAGGGCGCTAGCCGAGACTCTTACGCAACTAGAATACTTGCCCAATAGGTGAAGGATCGCCTCTATGTCGGAGTTCGAACATTCGATGAGGGCATTCCTTCGAGTAGCTAAATGCCTGAGTCAGGTCTTCGGCAATGACTTTTCTCTCCGTACAAAAGGTCAGTCCCAGCGCTAATTCACTACAAGAGAAGAAGATAAGCCTTCGCCTACCTAGCCCCATATGGAAAGTAAGGGAAGCAAAAGGAGGGCTAAGAAGGGGATGGGGAAGAACCTTTCTGATTAATTAGTCTCTTTCTTTAGTCTATTTTCTTCCACATTCTGAAGATAGCAGTTCGAAGACGTGAAAATCGTCTGATCGGCGGATGCCTTCATCTCATCTATGAAGAAAGCTAGTGGATAATTTCTTTGAATTGATTATAAAGTCCGGCCTTTTTCAGGCAAGCGCAGGAGAAGCATTAGTGAAGTGAGCGGATTGGGATAGGATCGAAGAACTGAAACTCTTTCCATTTCCAATACCTACAGCAGCTCTCGCTAAAGTCATTCTTTCAACTCCGGAACCCTCTGGCTCAGTTCTTCCCCAAAAGGCTTTTTTCTCTCCCAATCCAAGTATGCGAATGAGGTTATTCACCGTGCTGGGTTGACTGAGAGCTTCTTGGTGACTCTAAGCCAGTGTTGACCTTATTACCTTCGAAAAAAAGAGCTTCTTGGTGACTCTAAGCCAGTGTTGACCTTATTACCTTCGCTTTATGCCTTTCTAGTGTTAGCAGCAGTAGGAGAAGAAGGCCAAGTCGGTCTGGCTTTTGCTCTTTTTGGCTCCTTCGACTCCTGTTCCCATTCAAGCTAGTCTTTCGGTGCCTGCGAAAGCATTTGTTGGCGCAAAAGCTCTTGTTGCTGCTTCGGGTAAAGCATTTGTTAGTGATGGATCACCTGCTAAAGCCTGTTCAAGCTCTTGTTTGGGCTCATGCGAAAGAACTTTTAGCGGCTCCTTCTAGCATTTGGTATTCTGCGAAAGCTCTTCCTGCCTCACTCTTACATTCTGGGGATCCAGCTAAAGCATTTGCCGGTTCAAAGGCTATTTCACTCGTTAATCAATCCAATACTTGCTTTGCGAGATCGACAGGCAAAGGAGTTCTTTGACTCCTGGCAAAGCGGGAATGAAAATCTACACTACGCCGGTCAAAAGCAGCTCCTACACTCCTTTCTCTTCCTTTGTTCAATCAGTTGACTTTGCTGCTATCATCATATCGAAATAGAAGTCTCAGATCGCTACGCCCCTTAGGCTAGTTCAATCACCGAGGGGAGAGAGCAAGTGGTATGCCATCGCTCTTATCTTATTTGATCCTGGCAAGGGCAATGAAGAAAAAGTCCCTTCCTTTAGCTTGGTTAGCAGCAGTGGACGAGTCAGTGGAAGAGCCGGTAGCTGCGATTCTAAAATTTCGAACTTTCTTCTTAGCTCTCGAGGTGGTTAGTTCAGTGGTGAGGTAACTCAATACTCAATAATAAGTTAAGTGAGTAACCTCTTTCTTTACTTATAAGGTCTTCCTGGATCTTTTCCTTGCCTTAGCTTTCTTGGGCTAGGAACCAGATAGAAAGTGGTAGCCTAGCAGTGAGAGTATGCTTGAAAGCTTTCCTTGCTGACTGTATTGCCTTTATAGTCAAAGTAGATTGATTCGGCATAACCATAAGCGGTCTTGTAGGCCGGACTAGTAGAAGTGGTGAGGTACCTGGGAATATGAACTCTTCTTTCCTGGATTCCTTATCGTCGAGAGATGCGGCATTAGCGGTTCCGATGCCATAAGTAGACTGTCGTGCAAAGGCCTCTTCAACTGTCTCAAATAGGGAACCGCGAGAAGAAGATGCCAATGAATCCCCTGCTTGGATCTTTGAAGGAATTACCGGCTTTACTAAGCTTGGCACAGATGTTCGAGAATAAGCTGTGGGACTTGCGGAATAGTTAATTCGATCAATAGTATAAGTGGACAAATCCGGTCTTTGCGACGAAGGGTCTGATCCTGTAAGCGATATAGACCACCGCTACGCCCCTTAATGAGACTAGGGAAAGATGGCTAAGCCCAAGAGATTCGGAAGCTACCTCTACTTCTCACTTTGCCTCGTCCGTCTAAGACTCCTACCGGAGACTGATCCATATCATACCTTCGGGTCTTTATTCATATATAATACATTGTTTGGGGTAAGAAGAAAATGCTTCATCGGACGCAGTGGGCTAGCTCTTTCCCAATGGGGTACTAAAAGCAGAAAGAGATCTAGCTGGTTTCGAGCAACTTTATTTAGAGTAAATGGTTGGATTAGCTCCAGGCTCGTAAGTAAGAGAAGAGATTCTGGGACCTAAGGAAGGGACAGCTCGGTACTCGAAAGTTTCGCTGCATTGGTCAAATAAGGATTCTGATAGGGCATGTTTATGGGAAGAGTGAATGACGAAAGCAGATTCGGAACCGGGTGACTCGAAAGCGGGCCGCAATTGTAGCGACTCCTTCTAGCATTAATTTCCGGGCGTAGCGCTGGTATCGAAACCCGTAGAAAGGTTTGCTTGCCCTACAGCGGCTCCTACCGCTAAGGCATAAGTCTAAGAATTATGGTGTCGAATTCGGGAGATTACACTACACATAAAGCAATTCTCTGAATCTGGTTTGTGTTCAATCTCTGCTCTGGAGGAGAAACATAGATTAGATCCAATGAGTTACGAATGAGTGCCGATAAAGCTACCTCGCGCTAAAGCAATTAGAGTCTTTCTGCTCCTGCGTAAATGCATTTGGGATACAAACATGCAGTTGAAAAAACGGAGATTTAGCTTCTAAGGTCAATTGCCAGTAGAGAAATGAACTCCCAAACAAAGAGACAAGGGGACCTTTCTATGTTAAATAAGTAAGACAACTTCGATCCATACTAAACCGTCTTGAGTTCCATTCTGGTTCTCCCCGCTTTGAGGCGAGGTTGAATCTTTCCACTGTTCTGGGGCTTGAGTTCGGTTCGAAAAAGAAATGGTAAAGGTACGCAGCAGGTTCCGAAGTCGAAAAAACAGCATATTTCCCCTGTTCCTGTTGGTACGTTCAGAATTGATTGTTGGGGCGAAAAGAAAGATTTCCCTTTTCCGGTCAATTGCCAGTACAAAACTGAATTGGAAGAAGAAAGGATCTGGTTGAAAAGAAAGCCAGGGAAGAAGAACTAGCAAATCAATCTTTCCCAGGTTCCCGAATAAAGAATCTTTTCCGATTACCTGATTTCCAAAGGAAAGATTGGCAAAGGAACATTGGAAATGTGAGAGAGAGGTCTCTCGAGCCCTTTCAACTCCTTCCACGTCTGATTTCGGAAGCCTTTCTATTGAGCGCCTTTGAACTGATCTTGACGCTGGAAAACCCGGTTTTTCTGAGCTGAAGAGGTCCTAGCGCGCAAAAGAGAGTTGGGGAGGAAGATATAGTTCTGATAGGTGTGTTTGCCGAAGAAGAAGGATTGCCCAGCCCAAAAGCAAGGGCTTAGCCCAACAAGCGAAGGGGCGAAGCGATGAGTGTTTTCCCGCCATACGGAATCAACTCTGGTATGCGGCTTGGAACCGAATTTAACGTGTAGAAGTCGAATTACTTAAGTTTTTTTTTTTTTTTTCAATTGTAATTCTTAATAGTATTAAGCAAAGTTTCATACTCTCTTTCTAAAGTGGAAGACTTTCTTTATTTTATAATGCCCTATAAGCAAAGCAAGCTACAGTTTCGACGTTTCCAGCAGAAAAGCATAAAATACCTGCTTCAGGAGTTAAGCCACTAGAGGTAAAGTGTCCAGCAAGAAAGCTTGACGCAGGAGCGTTTAGCGTGAGCTGTGCTGTTTCATATGCATATGCTAAACCAGAGCTAGCTTCCAGGTCATCGTCAGCAGGGGCGAAGCGATTCTGCGGATAGTTCACGATAGATTGGGGTTTCTCAACTAGATTCTGTTTACTTTACAGACATTGATTTTGTTTCCAGTGAGGTTGCTTCAGCGTCTTAGCCAGTTGAAGAGTCTGCGGCCGTAGGAATTGCTGCCGCACCTGGTCCACGCCCAGAATAGATTCCGCATTAGCCTGTGGAAAAGAGTACTAAACTAAGAAAGAGGACTGACGAAAACCCTTTCTCAAAGCTTGCCCCAGTGGTTGAGGCTGCAGCCCCTTGGGGGTCTTAGCATAACCTTTTGGCTACTCAGCATCAGACCAGAAGTGCCTCAGGAGACTTTCGCCTGCACAAACCCACTAAGCTTGGTCGAATAGCAATCGAGTCGCCTAGCTCTATTTAGCTACTTTATCTTAGCTCTCTGCGCCTGAAATTGGATGAAAAGCATGACTTTAACTTTAACTTTATGGCAGCATAGGAGACTGACTTATCCGATCCGAGATGGCATGCTTAGCCGCCCTTAGCTGATATGGCATTGAATGCTGATTTGGCAGCATATCCGACTAATTTCTCAAATTCTGTTTCAGGGGCCGCCCTTTAAGTAACAAGGGTTTAGGCTGCTAATTGATAAGGGCTCGGTACTCATTCTATAGAACGAAAACCGTGTAGATTCTTCTTTTTATTATTATTATTATTAAGGGGTTCGAATCCGTATTTTGACCACTAATTACACTAATTAACTGATTCGGGAGTGCCCAATACCAATAAGGGAGCTCTTTCTGGGACGCTTTGATATCTTCCTTTCCAGCAGGGCTATCCAATCATTCCTATCTCGGGCGCTAAGGGTCTTTCTTCCTGGGGTAAATGAAAGTCTTTTTCTAATTCCGTTTTCCGGGTTAAGCAAGATGCGGGAAATCCGTGTAGACTACGCTTTTTTAAGGGGAAGCGGCTGACGATAAGGCTTGTGTTAAGCAACAGACAGGGGAATCCGCCGCGTCAGGCTTCTTGCTTGATTAGCGTGTGTTAAGTCAATATCGGGAAAGCGTCCAGCCCCGGAACTAGACTCGGGGAAGAACCAATCGGTACAGTAAGAGCTGTATCATATGCTTTCCTAAATCTGAGGCTGTCACGCGCCAGAGGAGTTCCCGGGTTGAATAGTGGCTTGAGGACTTTCAGTTTCTTCAGTCGAGAGCTGCTCCTGAAAGAGTGTTTGCCGAAAAGGAGAATCAGTTAAGAGCAAGATCAGTAGATCCCAGACTGAAGTTTCGCTGCATCGGCCAAAGAAGGAGCCTTAAACGAAGGCTGGCAACCCGCGCATTGAGGGGAGAGAAAACTTTAATATCTGATACCAGACCGGAATGCCAGCTAGAGAAGAAACAGAGTCCCGACCTCCCTTAATGGAATTGAGTTAGAATAAATCGACTTGAAATGCCCTTCTCAAAGCTGTTTGTCCTAAGGTTCGAAGAGCGGAGTTGCAAGACTAAGGAACTACTAGGCCAACAGGGACAACTATGACAGGAAAGCAGTTCCACCTAGGACTGCCAAGGAGCGAAAGAAACTCGAGCACAGCCAGAGGAGAGAACCCTATGAGAAGAGAACAGTATCTCCTGTATGAAACAAGCAAACTGAACCCAGGGATGGGGAAGGAAGTTTTGTAAAAAAGTACACACGACATGCTTAGTCACACATTATCTCGTTTACAACCGAGGATTTTGCTAAAAAAAAGAAAGAATCTACGGGATCATCTCAATTGGGAACGGGTTCTATTATTGATAACAGGCGTTTGATCACCCGAAACACATCACTGAAGTATCCGGCGATGCAAATCGGAAATATTCCGAGGGCTGGAGAAAGTGTGATCAAGGAAATGAGTAAGAAAATAGAGCTGAGCTCTATAGCCGAGGTAAGTCAACGACTAAAAAAAAATCCATTAAAGAATGCTTTGCAAACTTTATGGGCGCGTATTGAAATGCAGAATATGCCCGAAAGGGGAAAGCCCCCCTCATTTCTTCATCAACGAATACCATCAAAGGTGGACTCATTCCACTACCACCTTTAAAAAAGAAAGGTCTTCTACTCAGGGACACCTCAATTGTGAAAAGCACGAGTGTATGCACAAAGGGAATGCTAATCAAAACAACACTCACTTGCTTATCTATTGGGACTTTCATCTTTTGGACGGGGATTTTTATTTTTAAAATCTGTTTTACACCGTAAATGACTATGTTGCGTCTACCATCGGGGTAGATGAATCGACGGATTTCTATGAAGAAATAAGAGCTATGTCACGGGCCAATTATCGTTTTGACGAATGCTTCAATCAAACATTAAGAGACTTTCTTGAAAGACTAAGACAAGACGAAGTGTCTATGACGCCAGAGGATCAAATTTTTGAAAACAACTTTATAGATCTTATGAGGAACACTCATACAGAAGCAGTATTCAACTCCCATGATTCTCTGAAAGGGGTGAGGGCCGTAGCAGCCATACTTGGGGGTGCTATGCTAGCAATCTTTCTTGTCAAAGCGGCAGGTATTTCCTGTAAGTTCCACTTTTCAGGAAATACCTTCGATAATATATATTTCAGGTGTCGCTACCCGAAAGAAAAAGAAAAAGAAATATATTATTATAAGATTGAATCGCCAAGGAATAAATATAAGCAATCAGTCTTTGAATTATTGAAAAATGCCATCGAATACCTATAACCACTCCGCTTTCAAGCCCCCTTTTTTCACTGACAGGAATTGCATTCGATCGTATGGACGTCTGAACCCTACCTATTGGCGTGTATCGACCTACTAAAGGAATTACAGACAGAAGCAAGGCATTAGAAATCTAAGGCAGAAGAAAGGGATAAAGATTCATCTGTAACGTATTACCTACTCTCCAACTACAACTCCAACCGCAGGGAATAGCGTAGGATAGAGAAAGACTGCCACTCTATATCCTTTAATAAATGTAAACCCTGATAATAGGGCTATATATTAATAGCTAGCTACTTGCCAATTCATTTGAAATAGGCCTTGCCTGAGTTACTCATATCCCTAAATAAGGAAAGAGTCCTGCTTTCAAACCAAATTCTTAGTCCCTTTACTTTAAGAAGTTTGTAAAAAGGCTCAGCAGAGGAGATCATGCGCCCGACAGAAGAAAAACGTAAGCCTTCTTGTAGAATATATAGGCGCTACCCGAAAAGGACCTCTATTTTGACCCTTTTTGAACCACTCATGAGACCACGTGAACGTGGGTTACCCTGGTTTATCCTGACGAGACAAGACTCCTGCATCGAATATGGGTGGAGGGTGGATCAGGATAGAAAGGTAGTTTCCTCCAGCAAGGGGGATGACTTCTCCCTTGCCCTTTGAAGAGCGAATAACAAGCGCTTTGAATCAAGCTCTTAGAGTACTCGTAAAGATCTGAAAACGTAGTTTTTCTTTTTTAGAAAGAGATTTTTAGACCTCGCCTCGATGTTGGAGCTAGGGCTGGCCTCTCCGGCCTACGGTGAGGTTAGGATGAGTGGATAAATCAACCAGCAAGCAAGATCTTGCTAGGCTTAAGCATTCAAAGAAATAAGGCGCATTGAGCGAAGTAACCGCGGGTTTTCTCTATCCTATGAAAGGAAGGGCTAGCCTGGGCCTTTCCAACCTGCCGTCTTTGCTTGTCTGAAGTAGTACTCCCAGTGTAAGGCAAATAGCACGGCATACCCTCACCAATGTGAATGAGCAGCGGGACACCACCACATCTTAATCTGTCTCCGCTTCACAAAGAAGAAGAACCCATTCTAGATGAAATTTTGTTCCTTTACTCTGGGGTATATATAAGAGTCAACCTAGGCTTTCAAAGCGCTTAGTCGTTCACAGGAAAAGCACTTACTTCTTCCCTTTCCTTTCCCTGTCTAGTAGGAGTACAAGCATTCACTCCATTTAAGCCATTGCATATCATAGAGAGCTAATTCTATTACTATCCTCAGAGATAGATGCTCGAAGTCATAGTGTCGTACCCAATTAATCAACTTGCTTGCCCTCTTACCTTATGAGATGGCGAGAATCCGTTAAGCATAAGAGTAAGAGGTCTTGGATAGCTACTCCAGTAAAGTCAACTCGGAGGGTTGTTGAAGAATTCTTCAAGAACCCTACCATTAGAACGAGGAAGAGAGAGACTTGAAATATTTCCCTTCCCTTTTAGAACGAAACTAGCTCCTAATCTCTTCCCTTCTATAGGGAGACTAAGGCTTAGCCTGCTTAAAGCAAGAAGAAACCTCCTTCTGTTGAGAGTTAGTCCGCTCCTGTCTACCAAGAAAGAAGGTAGTTTCCTTACTTAGTGATTGAAAAGCATTACATTAAGGGGCTAAGCCTATATAAATAAGCGAGAAGACCCTTAAAAGCAGGTAAGAATGCTCTTAGCGCCCTAAAGCATCTATCTTTTCTGTCCTTTATGCAGTGAAGTCTTTTTCTTACACGTACTCTAATCCTCTGAGCTACAGGCCCCGCCTCCACTCGATCGAGTGAAGCTCTTTCGGGCTAGTTCTTAAAGACAGGCCCTTAGCCAGGTATAGAAGCTGGCAATGAAGCTGAAGCGAGTTCCTTGTCTTTCAGAAGGAAGTTGACTATTATTCTTTCAGAGTGCGCGAGTCGGGTAAGAGTGCTAGGAGTAGTTGACATTCAAGTGTGCTATAAAGTCTACGCACCTAAAATAAGCATAAAAGAAAGGTTGGGATACCCTTATGGGTTAATGCCTAGACCAGTGAAAAAGATGCGTTAGAAAGCATTATAGATGCGCTTAAAACGAAATTGAGTTAGACATGCGAAAAGAACCCTTTCCCGGGCATTCACCTATTAGAACTCTTCATATCATAGGAAAGAGTCCTCTGTCTTTTAAAAAATTTCCTTCTTTTAAAAGCAGAAGGCTAAGATAGTTAATAAGAAAGAATGCAGTTAGCGGCGCTGCAGAGAATAAGACTCACTCAGTCTTTACATGTCTCTTAAGGCATAGAAAGTACGAGGAGAAGCTCGAACGAGGAAGAGTCTTCTTCTTCCCTTCCTTCTATCTTAGAGGTACGAGCGGCTAAGCGATTAACCAACCCTAATCTATTTTGCCATCCACGTTGGCAGATCGCCTTATCCTTAACGTTGAAGCGGGATCAGATGCGTCAAAGAGTGCCCATTGAATTGTAGGCCGTTGAAAGCCGGCCAATCGTCTGAAAGGTTTGAAGGCCGAAATCGAGTTCGGCCCGGTCAATCATCTGTAGAGCTGACAGTTGTCGAATTGGGTTCTTCGCGGTCTTCCTCGCTTAATTAGATATTAAGATATAGTTTTACTTAAAAAAGACCAAAACACCACACCAGGAATCAGAATTGAAGTTTTCAACCTTAGTGGGCAAGACGGCAGAAAAAGTCTTTTTCCAGTCAACCTATGTAGAATCCTATCCGGCTGAAAGGCTGAATCTTAGCTCTTTTCCTTCTCTTTCTCCGGTAAAAAGCCCTAAACGGCCTACAGGCCGGCATCTTCCTCCGATAGGAGAATGAGTCTAAAGGCTGACTCTTCCCGAGTCATCGCCGGGCTTAACAAAGATTCTTGTCCCGAATTGCTTTTTTAAGCATATGGGCTTTGAGAGTTTTGCCATTATGGGGCTCTTTCCGTTTAGCAGAGCCGGGGAATTCCACTCTTCTTTCATAGATTGGGAACAAAATAAGCACCAGTAGCGTATTGAGTTAGATGAGCTACATGAGTTTCATTAGCTCCTAGCGCAGCATATCTGAATTCACTATAGGGTTAAGAGTGACTTGCTTACACTGCTGAATAACCTTCACTTTAGCGAGCTTCCGGAGAAACTACATTCAACAGGAGAAAGGAAACTTTGAATAGTAAGGAAGTAAACTGGAAGTAGCATGATATATAGGTAGTGTTCGCTTGTTAGGCAGTTGCAGTTATTGATGCTGGAGATCGGGAACATGGCTGAATAAGACAAGGTGTTTAGGTTTGAGATGGGTCTCCAGGAGTGGGCACGGAAAGAGCTGCAAAAACGAAATCTGCAGGACCTGGCCTCAGCAATTCGAGTAGCAGAAGGCTTGATGGAATTAAGGAAGAGGCACGTGACTGCTTGACTAAAGCAGTTAGATGAAGGGCGGTGGATGGGATAAGAAAGTAGGCAGTCGGCCAAGCATGGCCAGCCAAAGAAGGCTTCTTGCTTTCCGAAGCCTTCCAAAGCACATAACCCTTCTTAGCCACAACAGATAGACTACTTATTCTGTAACTCCCAGATCGTCGAACTTTCGGCGGATAAGATAGAGCAAGGATTGCTTTTGCCACCTCCTGGAAATGATGCCAATATGGAATTCGTCTACCACTCTACCAGAGAAGAAAGCAAGGTAGGCTGTTCAGTCTTCTGGTCTTCGGAATTAAGAGTTTGGAACATCTTCTCCAAAGGTGGTTGTTAGACTTCGCTCGGAAGCAATGAAAGTCTTACTTTCGCATGTAGTTAGCCTTCCGAACTTTTGTCTGTCGATCGATTGGGTTTCGGACTATAAATGAATCTTTGACTCTAGAAATTCAAATTACCTCGATCAGTAGCAGACAGGCATCGAAGAGCTTCAAATTCTTCGTCTTCGCTTCCCTATCTACTCCACGACTTCGCCCTCATCTATGACAAGCCTTGGGGAGTCGCTCACCGGATCCACTCTTTTGAAATCAATTCCAATTTCCGTTTCGGTAGTGGGAGTTTACAAAGAAAATAATATAAATGACTCTTTCATGAAGACCGACATCCTTTCAATGACAAAAGAAAGGGCTTTTCAATTAAAATATTATAGTAATATTTTACGTTGAGCCCTATTAATTAGGTTAGGCTTAGTAGTTGAAGCCATTAGGCGCAAAGGTCGATTCCCTAGGGGCATTCCTCAATCTTGTAGACAAAAGAACTATTTGCTGTGCCAAAACCAGCTCAAGCGGGCATCTCCTTAACCTTAAGGTGATCGCTGAAGGCAGACTTCGGTCTTCACGATCGATTGAAGATGGTGTTCAGAACAAGATAAGTCGGACTCTTTTGTGAGATACGTCCATTTATTTAAGCCTATCCTATTTAAATTTAATAGGGCTCACTTATTTTAAGGACTACTTAAAGGGAGAAGGCGCTTGGAGATGGCACCGGGCGTACTTCCTGCCTAGCTTCCTGAAAACAAGGTTGAAAGAACTAAACTAGTCCGCCACTCTCGGCATTTCCCTATGTGACGCAACCCTTCACTAGTAAATTCATTCCTTCACTTCACTATCTACTACTGAAAACTGAATTGCATTGAGGTAGTGATATCGCGGATACTAAGCACGAAACTGAACTGAAAGTAATCTTGATCTCGAGAGTTCTGACTGGCGAAAGCCCTATCTCCTTGTTGGAATCCCCTATCTTCTCGATGGAAGAAAGTCCGATGCTTGCTTAAGAAAAGAGAAGGAGGAATGATAAGAGAGGCAAGCGTTTAAGCTTTCAGAGGCTAACTTCGCGCTTCGACCAAAATTAGCCACTAGACCGAAGAGGTGGTGCTTAACGATACAGAGAGACTGCGAACGCTAGGTGCTTTTAAGAAAGCACCCTCTTATCCAAACTTGTTACTGGACAAAAGTCGAAAGGTAGTTGTTAGACTTAGCTTAGAGTGCAGTCTTTTCGAAATTGGAAACTGCCTTACATTGGTGAAGTGATGCCACCCACTTTAACTTTAACTTTAACTTTAGGGCTGATTCCTTAAATTTAAATGGCAGAAGGGGAAATTTTCCTATCATGATTGGATAGAGGTTTTGGAAATTGGCATTCTTGGCATTGGATGCAAAGATCTTGGTTGAATTGAATCATTCACTTGCTTATCTACTCCAAACTCTAACGAGTACCCGGGATTCGCCTATCGGAAAACTATAGTACTCTAAAGCAAGCCTATACCTATACGATCAACGGGCTAGCTTTCTATTCTGATATGTAAGGTTGCTCCTAGCTGATCGGAAAAAGAAGGTAATGTAATTTTATTCGCCCAGTCTGAACAACCTCCATGCTCCATGTTAACCCAATCAAAAGCCCTTTATCTTGCACGCTAGCATGCATGGAAGAATTATCTCCCGAAGCAGGCTATTCTCTTTTTTCGACACAAGCATCACAATGCGTCACAAGACCTTCTTTCTCTTTTCCTTAAGCCGTCGTAGAGTCTAGCGAAGAAAAGCACTAGGAATCCTGTCTAGAAAAATATACTACTCGAAACTCAACTCATATCGTAGCATAGAAAGAAGGATGGAAAGAGTACTTGAAAAAAAGCCTATGGTATCCATGCCTGCTTCAGTCAGCTATTCATTTCCAGGGAGTTCAGATCTAGCTAGGTTAGACGGTTCAGTTCGCTTGCTTCACTTCATCAAGGAGTTTGGCTGCTCTTCCCCTCAATCAATGCAGGCACCTTTCTTCGCTTAGTAGCACTACTCTAGCTATAGGTTAGAGCTTCTTTAGCGCATAGCTAGTTTGAAGTTCAAAGAACGACTGGGGAATTCTCAAGCTTATGGGTCTTCCAATCAATCTTTGTGAGAAGCCTCTGTTCCTATATATGTAATAGGGTAGGGACAAGAAAAATAAGCAGGAATGGTACCAATGGCACTTATCCTGAGTCCTATTGGTTTTTCTCCAATCGGGATTAGTGAGACCCGGACGGTAAAGGCTTGACCATGATAGTAAGCGGAGCAGATCCCATTCCCAAGCACTGAGCGGAACCATCCGAGCACACCGAGCTTGGTTGTTTAGTTTGGTTCTTTCTTTCTCTGAGTAATGCCCTAAGGTTTGATGTCCGGGGTCAAAGAATGAGCTAAGCATCGAGCGAAGAGCCGTACCAAGGTGAGTACGGGGATGTAGTGAAGCATACCGAGAGAAAGAGCACTGAAATGAACCATATCGAGCACAGGTCTCACTCTACAAGTTCAGTTCGATGAGCTCCTAGCGGACCTGTGCCTACTATCTACTTAGTGTGTGTGCTAGGGAAAGCAAGCAAGCTAGTTCTCACTGTGTCCGGTGACCAACAAGCTTGTGGACTACTGCTGGGACGAACTCTTCTACATACTGGTGGGACTATTCACTGAATGATAACAGATTCGGGGAACCAAGAAGGCACTCGCCCAAGAAGGGAAGTTCACTCTTTTAGTAGCTGTTCCGGGGATGGGAGGATAGAATAAAACAGCATTTTTATTGGATGAATATGAATATTAAAGGTATATGTTAGGCATATTATAGTTCAAATTGTTGAAAATAACCATTTTTCACGTCAAAAAATTCAGTTTTCAATGAACTTATTATATAAAGGGGGAAATTGAATTTATGCCAAAAATTACGGTGTTTTATAAAAAAATGAAATTTGAATTTATAACTTTAATATGCCTATTAGAATGACTTCAAAAAGAAATTACTTTTACATATCATCGACTCTTTATAATTAAAAAAATAAGAAAAATTTACTTTGTGTTAAGTGTAAAAATAACTTTAATATGCAAATTACTTCCGAAAAATTACTCAACTTTCCGGATGGAACACTTACTTTAAGTAAAGCAAGTCTCTCATATATTTCTATATCCTTGTACGATCTCAATGGGACTAACCCGTATCTTACCGTACTGGACTTTGCACTCTAGCATCAGTCCGTATTCCCGCATACAACCTTCCAGCCAAGCCGTCTCCTAGAGGACATACGCAGGTGATCTCGACCATCTCTTACGTAAAGCTATAGACTGTCTTGCGTCTAGTTTGAGACTTACAGTTGACTAGAAAGACCTCTAAAACTCCTACAAAACTAGGAAAACCCTACGGAGAAATTAGTCTTGCACGAGACATGCATATAAATACAAAACAAAAGAAAAAGTCTCAGATAATCCTAAACCTTTGCTAGCTGTCAAATAGTACCTCATTCTATTTTTCTTTTCCATTGGCTAAGGAAGTAAAAGCTCTTTACCTTCTAGCTAGGGTCCACTTTTATATCCTCTAATAAAGCTTTCCCTTTATTATCATAGATTCATTCTTCCTTATACAACCTAGCGTACAAAAGGATATAAACAATCTTGAATAGCCTCTGATCTTATAGCTTATACTAAGGGTGGAAGATTAATTCAGCAACTAAATAAAGGCTCATCAGTTTTACCTAAGATGTTTCGGATATGAGGATTGAGCAAGGATTTCAGTCGGATCTCTATCAGAGCTCTTTTGAGAGCTCACCATACGTACGGTCGGGTCGGTGGTGCTGCGGCGGCTTATTTCGCGAATTGATTGGCTCTCAGTTCGAGAGACTCTATGTCCAGTTTACACGTCGCAGTATACCCCTGGAATGGTGGTTTGGTCGTGGTCTTCCTCTTCACCCTTATCTTCGTGAATACCTCATCTCATTTATTCGGAAAGAGAGGAAACGAAACCTCAGGAGCTTCGACTTCCTCCTGACGATGTGTATGCGTCAGAGGAGTTGAAAGATCTCACTGAGTGTCTGTCCCTTAGATCTTGGGTTCAGGACTGGCTAGCCTTCCTTCGATGGTACTGTACTCTTGCCTTTTTAGAACAGATGTCCCTGGTGTCCCTGGCAGAATTCTTCAACGTCCCTTTTTTTTTAATGTAAGGTCACTCGGAAAGATACCAATCTTATCTTGTCCGTTTTGTTGTGGTCTCCTTTTGAGGCTTGGTGGTATATATTTAAAAGTTAAAATCTTGGAATCTCGACCAATCCCTAGTGGATTTCTTTTTAAATTGTCAAAACTCTCGGCTTGAAAGAATCTCTCCT